CTCTACCGCTGAGTTAAAAGGGCTATTAATCATTTCATGATGAATGCATGAGTCTACTACATATCCGGTATATATGTAGTAGCAAAATGAATCCACATAGAATATAATATTAATAATAATTTATCTAATTTACTGTTTGAGGACCAATTTTATTCCGATAATGTCAATTGGTCCTATTGACCCATTAATAGTTCGATTGAACTCTTCAAATTTATTATTAAAAAGGTGAGATCTGTACTCCATAATTGACAGGGATATACCTTCCATTGTTTGTCTACCTATTTATTAATAATTTATCTGAATTGACTAAATTAGTGAACCCACGTGGCTATTGAGATGACTCTCTTATTCGTTTGTCTGTCTATCACTCAGATCCACACATAGGATTGTCTCTATCTGAGATAGAGATCGGCATCTCCGATATTTTATAAAAACACATAACCTATTTTATTAAATTGTGCCTATTCTGCTCTGTCCTATGTCAGCAAATATTGTCTAGGACTCTTCTGCTCGGTTTCCGACCCTATCCAATAGGGACCCTATCTAATAAGATTATGTAGTTTGTGTTCTTCATTATGAATAATTTTTATCTGTAAACATGCGCACTCTATCATACGTGTTGGTCCAGAGGACCAAATATTGCTACGGGTTCCACGAGCGAATCTCCACTTTGAATAAATGAGTACTCGGTTCAACAAGAAAGGGGGGATATGGTTCTCGTCCAGAACAAATATCAATTTCGTAATATGGTGATATAGAGGAGGGGGATATTGTAAGCAATATTATAAGAGGCATTTACTCAATATTTTTATTTTCGATCGTTGTTCCATCTTTTGGTTCAAAATAATAGTTGTTATATCCGTAGCAATACCCCAAGAATTTTGGGGCTTAAACTAAGCGCTTTTTATCTTTATCAGTATCTAAAAGCAAAGCCTTTTTTGAGGCTTTATGTACTAGAGAAGTTTACGAACAATACAAGAAGAATATGAAACCACTAACATAAAGAAAACTAATAGATTTAGTGGTGTCATAGTCTTGACAATTTCCTAAGGATTTGAATATTATAACAATAAGTGGGCCCCTATCGTCTAGTGGCCCAGGACATCTCTCTTTCAAGGAGGCAACGGGGATTCGATTTCCCCTAGGGGTACTATACTAGGAAAGAAAGTCATTAGAATACTCATTAGGTCTCCTAATGACTTTCCATTTCTTGTTCCTGGGTCGATGCCCGAGTGGCTAATGGGGACGGACTGTAAATCCGTTGGCAATATGCCTACGCTGGTTCAAATCCAGCTCGGCCCAAGACCAACTTGATTGAATAGATTGATATTCATAATCAATCGATTATTTCGATGAAAAGGTAATTGGTTCTTGAATCCCCGATATATAAAAAATCGAAACGAACAGATACTTTAAGTAAATTTGAAAGAGAAAGGTCAAATCTTTTATCGACCCAGCAGTACTTAATTAGTACTGAATATTAAGTCAACTGTACCTAGTTGGGATTGTAGTTCAATTGGTTAGAGTACCGCCCTGTCAAGACGGAAGTTGCGGGTTCGAGCCCCGTCAGTCCCGGTCCAATAAATTGATCAATTCTTCGCTCGATCCCCACCCCATTAGAAGAGCAAAAAAGGGAAATAGGGTAGACCAGGATAGATCTACTGGTGATTCTATCACCATTTCGATGATATTATCGAATTATCATAGTGGATCCGCACTAAATTTTATTCTTTCCTTGAGAAAGAAAAAAAGGTTTCGTATAATTAACGAATGTTATATAAACACATTCGTAATTGTACGAATAGATCTTCGTAGGAAGATCGATTTGTGTTAGGAAGGATAACACAGGAGGAGTCTCCTTCTAAGTCAGAATACCGCGTAGATCTCTACGGATCATTCTAAATGATTTCCAGATACTGTTACATCTATCTCATGTTCTTCCCCAGAAGTGAAATATTGGTACTATTTCAGATGTGCTAGTACGCCGTTGAACGGTATTCTCATAATCAAAAAGATTACGATCAATTATCACATGAGGATTGGATGATGTTTGGGCTGAACTGATTATCCAAACAGTTCAGCTCATTCCAGGGTCATGGGCAATCCTTCGAATAATTTGAACTATCTTTTTAGTTCTCGGTGAACATTACAAGGCGAATCAGGGGGATTTCAGTAGGGGAATCTTTCCAGCTTTTTTTAGCTGCAGTTACCTCGACCCCTTTTGCGATTTGTCATGTAGAATCATGATGCAAATGCAAGCTTGGGTATCTTGCTCACCTGAATCAAGAGAATTAATTCTCTTGTCCTTTTTTTCGATCAATAGAATCGATTAATGGATAGTAATATCCCTATTGGGACTATTCCTTGCCTTCATTAGAAGGTAAGTTTAAAATAATAAATCAATCAGTAGATATAATCTACTCAGAGCAATCTTTATCATATTTATCTGCCCTGCCCCTCGAATAGGCAAATTCGGGTCGTCATCAACGTCTCAATATTCGATTGAGACGATTTATTTTATAAAACAACCATATTTATAATATTTGCATATCCAATGCTTGGCGATACTATTTTTTCGTTTATGTAAAACGTTGTAACTATATGAGTAACCCGATGGGATCGATTAGGAATCGAATTACTAGATCCGGTATGAATAAGAGATCATAGTATGTTATACTATTTCATTTCTATTGAAGAATTCATATCTATGAAGAATTAATAGGAATCCGTTAGATTCCGTTACTCAGATTGATCCTATTGATGGAATCTTATAATTGAAGGATTCAATCAATAAAAAAAAAAAAGATTCATCTATACTCTATGAGATCAAATCTCGAGTTATTGTAAAACGAAGGGAAAATCAATAATGGAAGTAAATATCCTCGCATTTATTGCTGTTGCATTGTTCATTTCAGTCCCTACTGCTTTTTTACTCATCATTTACGTAAAAACGGTGAGTCAAAGCAATTGATTTGTATTATCAATACAGTGATTACTGATGTCTAGATGAATTCTAGATCATCAGTAAAAAAAAGGGGGGTAATAGGGGTCGTATTAAAGGTAGAGATTTATTTGGAAAAGAAGTAGTACGAAGGAAGAAGGAAACGAGAAACCTTCCTTTCCTTTCACTTTTTCTTTGTACTACTTCTTCTACATAGATCTTAGAAAAGTAAATCTGAATAGCACTTGTCCTATGGGGACATGAATGTAGGATGAGGACCTAGTAAAAAAAGCGATGCTAATCACAATACTATTAATATGCCCCTAGAAAAAGTAACTTTATGGGGGCAGAACATAGGTGGTGTGGTTCTGAACATAATCTACTCAAAAGTATTTTAGACGAATCTACGAATCGTAAAAATGTGAAATATCTTTCTATTTCTAACACAGTAAAAATATCATTTTATAGTATATAGTGAATTGGAAATCGTAAATAATTTCTATGGAAAAGGGATGTCTGGTTGGGACAGAGCAGCACGATATGCTTCATATGTCGTTGTTCCGAGAACAGACTCGTTTTAAATTTGATCAATTCGCAATTATTTAGATTAATTAAAACGTAAACTTTTTTATTTTGATTAATACTATGCTTAGTAGCATAAATTCCATATCTACTTCATACTTGATAAGTATCAAGTATTTTCGAAAATATGAGGGTAAAGGATGCATTCCTTTATCCATATCAAACATAAATAATTCCAGAAATCTTTGATTTTTATAATAATTATTGATCATTCAATTCAATATTATTAGATCATTATGAAACATACGAGATTATAATCTATAATTTATTTGAATAGTCTCAAAAATGACTCAAGACTATTTAATTAGTTTAAATATTAGTTGTATTAAAGTCCACTTCTACCCCATACTACGAGTGAAAGAGAAAACGTAAAAACGACCATTAGAGCAGCCCAAGCGATACCTACTATATCCATACGAATCCCTCTATTATCAAGAATAATAATAATTATTGATTAATTATGATAATGGAACTAATCAGGATAGTGCAAAGTGTAAATCCTCCACCGAAAGGAATAATCGATAGTAGAGATTTATAAAATTAGTCTGTTGGAACTAGTTACTCTGTAAATGCCTATAGAGGCATGCATTTACAATAAAATTGAATCTTATCGTAAATATATTGGTAATTTAATCTGAAGACGCACAAGTTTACTCCAAAAGTTATGGAGTACAAATGCAAACTTTTGCATTTCTTTCACTTTTTTGTACCCTAAAAAGGCGACACCCGGATTTGAACTGGGGATGGGGGATTTGCAGTCCCCTGCCTTACCACTTGGCTATGTCGCCATCCCCAGATCCAATCTGGATCTGGATTTAGTATTTTGATCCCCCTGCTTTATCACTCAGTTATGTCATATAGGGGAATAGTGACAATTTAGGGGACTAGTTAAAATTCGAAGTTAGTTTTCTTATGTACAACTGCCAGCTGATTTACAACTTTTTTAAAGTTGCTTAAGTTGTAATGCGGAGAAAGATTCAATATTTCATATCATGTTTTACTTTTCATGATAGGATAGTGAATGCACATTTGTCAACCATAAAAGAAATAGAAATATAATTTATTATTTTAGAATTTAATTTGTTCTTTTCCCTTCATTCAATCATATCATTATAATGTGATAATGTATTTATTATTACATTTGATACATTTGAAAGTAATCCGCCCTGTTTTAATCTTTAAGGAAGATTTGATCCCGTTCTGCATTTTATGCGGAAGAAAAAAAAACACCTTTTATTTTTCTTATCTTTTTACTCATATCTGAATATGGGTAGAATTTGTACGGGATATAGTGAACAAAATAGACATGAAAATTTTTGTCGGATTTATTCTATTCGTATAGATCAATGAGGAATAAATAACGAAATAAACTTTTTATAGGAAACTGCCAATGCGATTAGATGAAAATAAGGGAATATTTACAATCCCCGAATTTGGTAAAATACAACTTGAAGGATTTTGTCGTTTCATCGATCAAGGCTTAATAGAAGAACTCGATAAGTTTTCGAAAATTGAGAGCCCGAATAAAAAAATAGAATTTAGGCTTTTTGGGAATGAATATAAATTAGCAGAACCCTTCATTAAAGAGAGAGATGCTGTATACCTGTCCCTTACATATCACTGTAAATTATATGTACCAGCACGATTGATTCACAGAGCTAATGGAAAGATAAAGATACAGAACCAAATTGTATTTCTGGGAAATATTCCTTTGATGAATTCTAAAGGAACTTTTGTAGTAAATGGCAATTACAGAGTCGTGGTCAATCAAATATTAAGAAGTCCCGGTATTTATTACACTTGGGAGCGAAAACCGTCGGGAAACATTCTCTATGTCGGCACTATAATTTCAGATTGGGGAGGAAGATCAAAATTAGAGATCGATATAAGAAAACAAAGGATATGGGTTCGTATAAGCAGAAAGAAAAAAATACCTGTTATACTTCTATTGTTGGCTATGGGCCTGAATTTCAAAGAGATTTTGGACGATACTCGCTATAGGAATCTCAAAACATTTCTCCTTTCCGAAAATGGAACGAAGGAGTATGACCAATGCTGCAAGTGGAGCAATTTCGGGAAGGAAGATGCCATTTTGGCACTTTATAAGGATCTCTACATAAGTGACGATGACCCTCGAAAATACAATTTGGAATTTTCCGATTATTTATGTGAAGAATTGCAAAAAAATTTTTTCCGAACTAAATGTGTATTAGGAAAGATTGGTCGACGAAATCCGAACAAAAAACTGAATCTTGATATACCTGAGAACGAGATTTTTTCATTACCACATGATATATTGGCTGCTGTGGATTACCCTATCAGAGTGCAATTTGGAACAGGTATACTCGATGATATAGATCACCTTCAAAATCGATATATTCGTTCTGTAGCAGATTTATTACAAGAGCAATTAGGATTAGCTGTATATCGTTTGAAAGAAGCAATTTCAAGAACTATATTATATGAATCAACCAATCCTAAAAGTTTATTAACTCCTAAAAAATTGGCAACTTTCATTTCATTAACAGACACTTTTCAAGATTTTTTTTGTTTACATCCTTTATCGCAATTTTTGGATCAAACTAATCCATTGGCAGAAATAGTTCATAGCCGAAAAGTAAGCTCTTTGGGCCCTGGAGGATTGACAAGCCGAACTGCTACTTTTCGTACACGGGATATTCATCCTAGTCATTATGGACGTATTTGTCCGATTACGACGTCCGAAGGAATAAATGTTGGACTTATTGCATCGTTATCTATTTATGCAACGCTTGGTCATTACGGCTCTTTACAAAGTCCATTTCATAGGATATCTGATAGATCGAAGGAAGAACATATGGTTTATCTATTACCGGGAGAAGATGAATACTATCGGATAGCTACAGGAAATTCTCTGGCATTAAATCAAGGGGTTCCAGAGGAACAATTTACTCCAGCTCGATTTCGACAAGAATTTATAGTTTTTGCATGGGACCAAATCCATTTCAGAAGTATTTTCCCTTACCAATATTTTTCCGTTGGAGTTTGCCTTATTCCTTTTCTCGAACATAATGATGCGAATCGTGCTTTAATGGGTTCTAATATGCAGCGTCAAGCAGTTCCACTTGTTCAACCTGAGAAGTGCATTGTCGGAACAGGATTGGAGGGTCAAGTAGCTCTAGATTCAGGAAGTATAGCTATAGCCAAGGAAGGGGGAAGAATCCAGTATAGTGATGCTATAAATATCACTATCACTTCATCTGTTGTTCGAGACACTATAGGAACAGAATTGATTCTATATCAACGTTCTAATAGTAATACTTGTATGCATCAAAAACCCCGAGTTTGTCAAGGAGAATATGTAAAGAGGGGACAAATTATAGCAGACAGCGCAGCTACAGTAGGGGGAGAACTTTCTCTGGGAAAAAATGTACTAGTGGCTTATATGCCATGGGAAGGATACAATTTTGAAGACGCAATACTTATTAGTGAACGTCTAGTATATGAAGATATTTTCACTTCTTTCCAGATCGTAAGATACGAAATTGGAGTTTATTTGACGAATCAGGGCCCTGAAATAATTACTAGAGAAATACCTCATTTAGATGCTCACTTACTCCGTCATTTGGACGAAAATGGCCTTGTAATGCTAGGATCTTGGATAGAAACAGGTGATGTTTTAGTGGGCAAATTAACGCTTGAAGCAGAAGAAGACTCACTATTAAATACTCCAGAAGGAAGATTATTGCAAGCTTTATTTGATATTAAGGCACCACCCACTGGAAAAGAAAATTGTTTTCGAGTCCCTAAAGGTGTAAGAGGCCGAGTTATCGATGTGAGATGTATCCAGGAAGAAGATAATTTCGGCGATATTGTGGAAAAAGTCCATGTATATATTTCACAAAAACGTAAAATACAAGTGGGTGATAAAGTAGCTGGAAGGCACGGTAATAAAGGTATTATTTCAAGAGTTTTGCCCAGACAAGATATGCCCTATTTACAGAATGGAACACCAGTGGATATGGTATTAAATCCATTAGGGGTACCTTCACGAATGAATGTAGGACAAATCTTTGAATGTTTGCTCGGTTTAGCAGGAAAACTAATGAACAAACATTATAGAATAACACCTTTTGACGAAAGGTACGAACGAGAAGCTTCTAGAAAACTAGTGTTTTCTGAACTTTATAAAGCTAGCGAGCAAACAGCTAACCCATGGTTATTTGAACCTGATCATCCTGGAAAACATAGATTAATTGATGGAAGAACAGGAGATATTTTTGAACAACCTGTTACAATAGGAATAGCTTATATATCGAAATTGTGTCATCAAGTTGATGACAAAATTCATGCACGTTCCAGTGGACCTTATACAATGGTTACACAACAACCTCTGAAAGGAAAATCCAAACAAGGAGGGCAACGAGTAGGAGAAATGGAAGTTTGGGCTCTAGAAGGTTTTGGTGTTGCTTATATTTTACACGAGATGCTTACTTTAAAATCTGACCATATGGATGCTCGTGAAAGAGTATTTGGTGCCATTCTCACTGGAGAGCCAATGCCTAAACCTAGCACTCCTACAGAATCTTTTCGATTACTTAGTCGAGAACTACGATCTTTAGCTCTAGAATTGAATCATACTATTCTATCTGAGAAAGACTTTCAGATAGATAGGAAGGAAGTTTGATCAAAATGAATTAAAATTTTTATTTTATGAGTGACCAGGATAAACATCAACAACTTCGAATTGGATTAGTTTCTCCCGAGCAGATTCTTGCTTGGTCTGAAAGAATTTTACCTAATGGAGAAAGAGTCGGAGAAGTGACTACAGACTATACTTTAGATTATAAAACTTATGAACCAGAAAGAGATGGATTATTTTGTGAAAAAATCTTTGGACCTAAAAAAAGGGGAGTTTGTGCTTGTGGAAAATCTCGAGTGATCGAGAATGAAAAGGAAGACCACAAATCCAATTTTTGTGCCCAATGTGGAGTTGAACTTGTTGTTGATTCTCGAATTCGAAGATATCAAATGGGACACATTAAACTGGCATGTCCAGTTGTTCATATTTGGTATTTCAAACGGCGTCCCAGTTATATTGCGGATCTATTAGATAAAACTCGTAAAGAATTAGAAGACCCAGTATACTGCGATGTGTGACTTGATCATAAGCTCCGATTATACAGATCCGTAGGAACTGTCATCCTATTCAAATTGGGATGCCCTTAGCTCTGACACGTCCCTCGGGAAGAGTAGCATGAAGCTCAGAATTAGAAGCATCGTGAAGAGATGTTGATAAAGAGGAATGAATCTAGGGTTAATATCTTTTATATTAAAATTGCTAATTGGACTTCGTAAAAACACTTCTTTTCTTACTATTAATAAGAATGGACTGAAAAATAAATTTTTCAGATTATCCTTGATTTATTCAAGATCAAAAAGAAGCTATGGTTATAGGAGTCTATTCATCGCACATATGCTTCAAATAGTATTGTAACCATCGAAGTAAAGCAGAAACCTACAGGATCAAATAGAACGAGATACAGACAAGTAAATCCCTTATGAGTTTCAAATGAATTGAAGGTCTTTCACAAAGAAATGTATCGTTCAAAAGGGAGGAGACTGCTCAAGAATTCCATATTTATGTCGTAATACGAATCGTAAACGAATATTAGAATTAACTTGGAACTTGAGCAAAGAGTAACTATTTAGTCTTTCTACAGAGCAATACCTAATCACTTTCGGTTTCGGTATAGTTACTTGAGCCGGATGAGAGGAAACTTTCATGTCCGATTCTGAGGGGGGGAAAAAAAATCCTAGAATAACCTATCCAAATGTTTATATTACTAGGTCCATGGCTAACAAGCCAACTTTATTGCGATTTCAGGGTTCACTTAAATATGAGCATCAATCCTGGCCAGAGATTATTGCTTATTATCTCTCTTGGGATTTTGGGCTATTTCAAGAGAGAGAAATAGCCACTGGGGGAAAAGCTATCAGAGACCAACTAGCGGGTCTAGATCTGCAAATTATTCTGGATCGTTCATATATGGAATGGAAGAGATTGGACGAAATAATATCTATACTATTTACGGGGACTACTAATGCCAAAAAGGATATAGTTTTTGATAAGGGATTAAAAAAGATGTATGATAAATTGAATGAGCAAGAACTTCAAAAACTTCGAAGAAGAAAGGATCTTTTGGTTAGACGCATGAGATTAGCTAAATATTTTATTCAAGCAAATATAGAACCACAATGGATGGTTTTATCCCTATTACCAGTTCTTCCTCCCGATCTGAGGCCAATGTTTCAATTAGATGAAGTTGGACTGATTAGTTCGGATCTCAATGAACTTTATCAAACAGTTATCCGTCGAAATAATCTTCTTATTCACCTTAGAAAAAATACTAATGTATTTGTAATGCCGGATTTATTGACTGATCAAAAGAGATTAGTCCAAGAAGCCGTAGATGCACTTCTTGATAACGGCATCGGCGGACAACCAGTGAGAGACAGTCACGATAGACCTTATAAATCGTTATCAGATTTCATCCAAGGCAAAGAAGGAAGATTTCGTGAAAATTTACTTGGAAAACGAGTTGATTATTCAGGTCGTTCTGTTATTGTGGTAGGTCCCCTTCTTTCATTGTATCAATGTGGATTACCCCGAGAAATCGCAGTAGAGCTTTTTCAAGCATTTTTAATTCGTGATCTAATTGAACGACAAATTGCTCCCAATCTAAGAGCAGCTAAAAGTATAATTCGAGATAGGGGACCCATTATATGGAACGTACTTAAACAAATTATGCAAAGACATCCCGTATTGTTAAATCGAGCGCCTACCTTACACAGATTAGGAATACAAGCATTTATACCTATTTTAATAGAAGAACGTGCTATTCGTTTACATCCATTGGTTTGTGCAGGATTTAATGCGGATTTTGACGGAGATCAGATGGCTGTCCACGTACCTCTATCGATGGAAGCTCAAGTAGAAGCTCGTTTACTTATGTTTTCTCATCTCAATCTTATCTCTCCAACTATAGGATATCCTATTTGCGTACCGACTCAAGATATGCTTCTCGGACTTTATAGATCAACTCTTCAAAAAAACCAAGGTATTTATGAAAATAGGTACCACCCAGATAACTCAAAAAAGAAGATCATTTCACCTTCGTTTTCTAGTTATGATGATGCACTCAGAGCTTATCAACAAAAACGAATTGATTTAGACAGTCCGTTATGGCTCCGGTGGGGGAGAGATATAGATATCCCTATTATAAATTCAGTAAACCGAGAAGTCCCTATCGAAGTTCAATATGAATCTTTGGGTACTTTCTACGAAATCCATCAACATTTTCGAATAAGAAAAGGTAGAATGGGAGAAATACTTAATAAATACATTCGAACAACCGTTGGTCGTACTCGTTTTAATCGAGAAATAGAAGAAGCCATAAAAGGTTTGTGGGCTTATGATATCCGACAAGAACTGTCACTATTCAGAATATAATATTATTAGAGATAAAGTAGAAATAGAGATCAAGTAGAAATAGAGATTAAGTAGAAATAGAGATAAAGGAAGCCTTCCGGCTTGAACCCATTGCTGAATCCTGCTACCCCAAATGGGAGGTTTTTTTCTTATGGCAGAACCTAATTTTTTCGAAGTGCTCTTTCCCTTTGAAGTGCCCTTTTATAATAAAGTGATGGATAAAACTGCTATGAAGCAACTTATTAGCAGATTCGTAAATCAATTTGGAATGACATATACATCCCATATATTAGATCAACTGAAGACTTCAGGTTTCCAGCAAGCTACTGATGCAGCTATTTCATTAGGAATTGATGATCTTTTAACAACACCATCTAAAACATGGCTTATCCAAGATGCGCAGCGACAAGGTTTTGCTTCGGAAAAACATCATGATTATGGGAATGTACATGCAGTGGAAAAATTACGTCAATTGATCGAAATATGGCATGCTACCAGTGAATATTTGAGACGAGAAATGAATCCGAATTTTAGGATGACTGACCCTTTTAATCCAGTACATATGATGTCCTTCTCGGGAGCTAGAGGAAGTACATCTCAGGTTCACCAATTAGTAGGTATGAGAGGATTAATGTCAGACCCTCAAGGAAAAATTGTTGATCTACCCATTCAAGGAAATTTTCGTGAAGGACTCTCTTTAACGGAATATATTATTTCCTGTTATGGTGCTCGTAAAGGAGTTGTGGATACTTCTATACGAACAGCAGATGCTGGATACCTCACACGTAGACTTGTTGAAGTAGTACAACACATCGTTGTGCGTAAAGCAGATTGTGGCACTATCCAAGGCCTTTTTGTAAGTTTCATTCAAGGTCGAGAAAGAATAAAAAATCAAATTGTTCTACAAACACAAACACTAATTGGTCGTGTGTTAGCAGACGATATATATATAAATGGGAGATGCATTGCCACGCGCAATCAAGATATTGGGATTAAACTTGCCAATCAATTACGAAACCTCCAAACACAACCAATATATATACGAACCCCTTTTACTTGCAAAAGTATATCTTGGATTTGTCAATTATGTTATGGTCGGAGTACTACTCATAGCAACTTAATCGAATTAGGAGAAGCAGTCGGCATTATTGCAGGCCAATCAATTGGAGAACCAGGGACTCAACTAACATTAAGGACTTTTCATACTGGTGGGGTATTTACAGGTGATATTGCAGAACATATACGAGCCCCTTTCACTGGAAAAATTGAATTCAATGAAAATTTGGTTTTTCCTACACGTACACGTCATGGACATCCTGCTTATATATGTCATAATAGTTTATGCGTGACTATTGATAGTCAAGATAAAGTAGAAAACTTAACCATTCCACCAGAAAGTTTGCTTTTCATTCAGAATCATCAACTCGTGGAATCGGAACAAGTTATTGCTGAGGTTCGTGCTAAAACATCGCCCTTCAAAGAAAAAGTGGAGAAACATATATATTCTGACCTAACAGGAGAAATGCACCGGAGTATCCCTATGTCTAATTTTATATTAAAGACAACTCATTTATGGGTATTATCGGGAGGTATGTACGAATCCGTTGTAGTACCTTTTTCTTCATTTCATAAAGATCAAGATCAAGTGGATATTACACCACTTCTTCTTGACAAACATCAATCACTTTCGAATTATTCAGTGGATCAAGTGAAACACGAATCAGTTGACTCAAACTTTTCAAAAAAAGAAAAAAAAAAAAACTTCAGTTATTCCGAAACTGATCGGACCATATCTAACGAAGATCAGAACTCTATTTATTCCACCATTCTTTATGAAAATCCCAATATGACGGGAAAAAAAGAAACAAATCGACTCATCGTACCCTTATGGTGTGATAAAGAATGGGTAAAGCGAAGAATCCCTTGTCCTGATTTGATTCTTAGAATACCCAGAAAAGGTATTCTACAGAGAAATCAGATTTTTGCTCTTTTGAATGACCCTCGAATTGATAATTCAAGAATAAAATATGGGGAGATCATCAGGGGTGATTCAATTGAAAAAAATTTGATTTCTCTTGAAAATCCATTAGCCGGAGGATTAAAACCAAAAATAAAAGAGGCTTATGCTTCTCTTATTTCAGTAAGAACAAATAAGATCATTATCAATATGATTCAAATTAGCTTGATGAAATACCCCTTTTTGAATATGGCAAAAGGGAAAAATACAGCAAGTTATAATTTTATGTCTCATAACAAATTAGAGCAAACCAATCCTTTTTCTTCCAATGATAAAAGTCCCTTACTTAGTAAGGGGATTATTCGTTCATTACCTAATGAGAATAAAAAAGGTGAATCTTTTATGGTTCTTTCCCCTTCTGATTTTTTGCAAATTGGTGTATTTAATGATTCAAAAGGTTTCAATACAGTAAAAAAATTAATTCGGAAGGATCCAATTAGACAAATCATTGAATTGTCAGGTCTCTTGGGTCACTTACATAGTATTGCTAACCGTTTCCCATGCTACCATTTCACAACTTCTAATAAAGTCTTACTAAGTAAACGTTCAATTTCTGACATTTATTCGAATACTTTCCAAGTACCTAAATGCTATTTTATGGATGAAAAGACGGAAATTTATAAATTCGATTCATGCATGAATATTATTTCCAATTTATTCAATTTTAATTTGTACTCCTCCTTATCCAATTTTTGTGAAAAAACATTTCCAGTAGTTAGCCCTGGACAATTTATTTGTGAAAGTGTATGGATATCCGAATATGAACCACTCCACGCATCTGGTCAAATTATAGCCGTTCATGAGGAATCTTTAGTCATTAGATTAGCTAAACCCTATTTGGGTACTCGAGGAGCAACTCTTCATGGTAATTATGGAAAAATTCTTTACGAAGGAGATACATTGATAACTCTGTTATACGAAAGATTAAAATCCGATGATATAATTCAAGGTCTTCCTAAAGTTGAACAATTGTCAGAAGCCCGTTCGACTACTTCAATATCAAAAAATTGGAAAAAAAATTTTCAAAAATTGAATAAACACCTGGCAAGATCTCTTGGAAACTTTTGGGGGTCATTCATCAGTGTTAGGATAAGTATGGAGCATAGTCAGATTCAGTTGGTCAATCAAATTCAAAGGGTTTACCGATCCCAGGGGGTACAAATTTCTGATAAACATATAGAAATTATTGTACGCCAAATGACATCAAAAGTTTTAATTGTAGATGTGGACAATTCAGAAAATGGAAATTTGGAAAATGGATTGGGTAATGTTTTTTTACCTGGGGAACTCGTTGGATTATCACGAGCACAAAGAATGGATCGTGCTCTAGAAAAAGCAATCAACTATCGAACAATTTTATTGGGAATAACAAAGGCATCTCTGAATACTCAAAGTTTTCTATCAGAAGCGAGTTTCCAGGAAACTGCTCGGGTCCTAGCTAAATCTGCTCTTCGAGGTCGTATTGATTGGTTGAAAGGCTTGAAGGAAAATGTTATTCTTGGGGGGATGATACCTGTCGGTACTGGATTCAACCGTTTGGTAAAACGGAACGAAATGGATCCGAGAATGGGGAATAAAAATCTATTTAGCAACAAAGTGAAAGATATTTTATCTCATCATCAATATAAAAATAATAATCAATATAAAAAAGTCTCTGTTTTGTCCGTTAAGCAAAAAAAAAAAGTTCTTAAAAAATTAGTAAAGAAGAAAAAATCGAAACGACCAGTATAATAAATAATTTTTAGAAATGAAGGAATTTCTTAGGATATCAAATTAAATGGATATCTCATACCACGTATGATATGGGCAAGCAATCTTGGAAATGGAATCCATTCCATCGGAATGTATAAATTACAGTTCATAGTGAATAAATAAATGAAAACAAAATGACGAAAAAAAAAATAAATGAAAACAAAATAACGAAAAGAAATTGGAACATCAATTTGAAAGAGATGATAAGAGTAGGAGTTCATTTCGGTCATCAGACTAAAAAATTGAACCCTAAAATGGCACCTTACATTTTTAAAGATCGTAAAGATTTTCATATTATAAATCTGACTCAAACTGCTCGTTTTTTATCAGAAGCTTGTGATTTTGTTTTTGATGGAGCAAGGAGAGGAAAACAATTTATGATAGTTGGTACAAAACATCAAGTAGCTGATGCTACTAAATTAGCTGCTTTAGCAGCGCGATGTCATTATGTCAATAAAAAATGGCTCGGGGGTATGTTAACTAATTGGTTCACTACAGAAGCAAGACTTGAAAAATTGAAAAATTTGATGAAAAAAAAAAATACGGGAGGATTCGATAGATTTACGAAGAAAGAAGCAGCAATACTAAAGAGAGAATTGAACAAATTGCAGGAAGATTTAGGTGGGATTAGATACATGACAAAATTGCCCGATATTGTAATAATTCTCGGTCAAAAAGGAGAATATACTGCTATTCGAGAATGTAGAACTTTGGGTATTCCAACAATTTGTTTAGTTGATACAGATTGTAACCCAAATCTCGTGGATATCCCAATTCCAGCTAATGATGATGGTAGAGGACCAATCCGATTGATTCTAAAAAAATTAACTTCAGCAATTCGCGCGGGTAGAGAAGCTAGAAAAAAGGTTAATTAAAAATGAAAAACGGGAAGCTAGAACTGAGTTGGCTTGGCTACTATTCCCAAATCTTAGAGAATAGATTAAAATGAAAATATTCTTATTTAAATAAAGAAATCTCCTTAATCAATCAAATAATCATTCCATTATTTTATTTCATGGCCTGACTGATGATAGTGAAATAATTGAGGAATCGGTCATTGAACCAAAATCATTTTTTTTTAATTCATCTTTGTAAAGAACACTATGGATATTTTACAATTTCCTATTAAGACGCTAAATCATTTCTACGATATTTCTGGTGTGGAGGTAGGTCAACATTTTTATTGGCAAATAGGGGGGCTTCAAGTTCATGCACAGGTACTTATAACTTCCTGGATTGTAATTGCTGTCTTATTAGGTTCAGCTACTATAGCTGTTCGAGATCCACAAATCGTTCCGACCGGAGCTCAAAATTTTGTTGAATATGTTCTTGAATTTGTTCGAGACTTGGCTAGAACTCAGATTGGCGAAGAAGAATATGGTCCCTGGGTTCCCTTTATAGGAACTATGTTCCTATTTATCTTTGTTTCTAACTGGGCAGGTGCTCTTCTCCCTTGGGGAATTATTAAATTACCTCATGGGGAGTTAGCTGCACCTACAAATGATATTAATACTACAGTGGCTCTAGCTTTGCTCACATCAGTAGCCTATTTTTATGCAGGTCTTACAAAGAAGGGTTTAGGCTATTTTGGTAGATATATTCAACCAACCCCAATACTTTTACCAATTAACATTTTAGAAGATTTTACAAAACCTTTATCACTTAGTTTTCGGCTTTTTGGGAATATATTAGCTGACGAATTGGTAGTTGCCGTTCCTGTTTCTTTGGTGCCTTTAGTGGTTCCTATACCTGTAATGTTTCTAGGATTATTTACAAGTGGTATTCAAGCTCTGATTTTTGCAACTCTAGCCGCAGCTTATATAGGTGAATCCATGGAGGGTCATCATTAATCCAATTAGATTCTTTTCTAACCTTCCAACTCGTATATTAATTATTTAGAATTAAATATGAGGTGGGATGTGGAATGTTCTTTCCATTTTGATTATACCTTAGATAAATGGATTCAAATACCTAATCTCTAAGGTCTTAGTTATAAATATTTAGGATCAGTGAACTACTTAAAATGGATAGATAGAATAAATCATATTTGTTCCATTCATATCTATAAACAAAATTATATAAATAAAATGGCCCAATTTCAATAATGGGAACTGGTGGAGTAAAATATGTACCCCGGTGTAGAACAATGAATTGACCCCGAAGGATTATAACTTATGTAATATAATCACATATAATGTCTATATAGATTATATGTATATATGATCTAAATAGATCAATATATCGATAGAATGATTTTTAAATAGCCATCAAAATAGGCTAGCAGGATGTAAAATAAAAAAAAATATGCCTATATTTCATAATGTATAAAACAGAATAAATATCTATTTTAAAGGCTAGAGAATTTTTATATTTGGTCATATCATTATTTTTAATACCATTTCATCGGGATTTAGTTGTTCCAAAGAAATTGTTCTCTAGTTGGACGTGAACAATCAAATCAATAGATAAAACTATCGTAGTATCAACCATTTATAAACCTTAGTAAGAGGAGATTACCATGAATCCCTTGATTTCTGCTGCTTCCGTTATTGCTGCTGGATTATCCGTAGGCCTCGCTTCTATTGGACCTGGTATTGGTCAAGGCACAGCTGCGGGACAAGCTGTTGAAGGTATTGCAAGACAACCAGAAGCGGAGGGTAAAATACGAGGTACCTTACTGCTAAGTTTAGCTTTTATGGAAGCTTTAACTATTTATGGATTAGTTGTAGCCCTAGCACTTTTATTTGCTAATCCATTTGTTTAATCTCGGAAACAAAAATCCGTATACTTTGTTATTCTAAGTACCCTCCTCTAAGACCTAGTTCAGCCGATAGAGGAGGGGCTAGTCCAAATAATGAACAAACAATGAACTTATACTTCACTTGTTTCGATCAGAAAGATTCGTAACACTTGAAGGATTGGGTAGATCGAGCAAAGTTTTTTTATTTTCTAATTGTATTAGTATCCTTATTTACAGTTATACGTGACCTGGGACTGACTAAGTACTTGAAATCTCCTTATCCGGAACTGGAATAATAGAGTCGAGTCAGAGAAAAAACTTTGTAAAAGTTTAATATCCTTATCTATGAGGGGAGAGCGTATGAAAAATGTAACTGATTCTTTCATTTCCCTAGTTTATTTGCCCTCCGCTGGGGGTTTCGGGTTAAATACCAATATTTTAGAAACAAATATAATAAATCTTAGTGTGGTGCTTGGTGTACTGATCTATTTCGGAAAGGGAGTGTGTGCGAGTTGTATATATTGAATAATATAGCTGGGTCCAACCAGCTGCACTTTGTAGATAGAAAAGTGCATGATCTCAACGAATTACTTCTAAACGGGAAATAATAAATATGGAAGAACTATAGCATTTCGTAATTGATTGGAAAAGAAAGAAATTTAATTCTTCTACCAACCAATAAGAGAAAATCTTTAGAATGGTTAAAGCTAAACTGCTTGAAGTCCAAGCACAACTGGGTACTCTTTCCACCGCTGTGCCAATATGAGATGGGTTCAAAGGCATAGTTGGAGATTGATCCGATATATATAACATTCATATCAATGGAATTGATTCGATCTATCTACTGAAAAATAGTGCTAATCTCCCATCCAATTTTTTTGGTTTCAATGCGGAACCGACGACCTACACAGAATAAAATTTATTCAAGAAAAGGTAAACAGGAAACACGAATGAAAAAAAAAGGAGAAAAAAGTAAAAAAGAAAAGAACAACAACTTTTTTGATAATCAAAAAATCCCTTTTGGCAAAAGAGCCCTTCGGAGATTTCGGTCTTTGATAGATTTATCTTATTCTTCCATTAATATGAACGGAAAGGGCAGGCTTGGTGGAAAAAAGGGGATTGTCCCAAAAAATCCGAGCAGGAGAGCCGAATGAATCGAAAGGTTCGTGTTCGGTTTGGGAAGAGGTTATCTATTCATAACTTGAATGAATTTATAATCTACTTTCATTAAGTAATCTATTAGATAATCGTAAACAGAAAATATTGAGTACTATTCAGAATTCCGAAGAACTATGTAAAGGAGCTGCTGATCAGCTCGAGCAAGCCCGGGCTCGCTTACGGGAAGTAGAAATGAGAGCGCACGAAATTCGGGTAAATGGATACTCTCAAATAGAACAAGAAAAAGAGGATCTCATCAATGTTGCTTCTGCTAATTTGGAACAATTAGAGAATTTCAAGAATGAGACTGTTCACTTTGAACAACAAAGAGCAATTGAACAGGTCCGACAACAAATTTCTCGCCAAGCTGTACAAAAAGCTCTAGGAACTTTGAATATTCGTTTGAATAGCGAGTTACATTTACGTACGATCGATCATAATATTGGCCTGCTTATAGCCATGAAAAACATAACTGATTAGTTTATTAATATATATATATATATATTTTATATATATATATTTTAATTTTGTTTTCAAAACAAAAATATATAGGTCTTATTTTTCAAAAGAGAATTAACTAGTGTTAATGGTAACTATTCGACCCGATGAAATTAGTAGTATGATACGTAAACAGATTGAACAATATAATAACGAGGTCAAAGTTGTTAATATTGGCACTGTACTTCAAGTAGGAGATGGCATTGCTCGTATTCATGGTCTTGATAAAGTAATGGCAGGGGAATTAGTAGAATTTGTAGATGGTACAGTAGGCATTGCTCTAAATCTAGAATCAACTAATGTTGGAGCTGTATTAATGGGTGATGGCTTGATGATCCAAGAGGGCAGTTCCGTGAGAGCAACAGGAAAAATTGCTCAAATACCAGTAAGTGATGCTTATTTGGGTCGTGTTGTAAATGCTCTAGCTCGACCTATTGATGGTAAGGGTAAAATTCCAGCTTCCGAATTTAGATTGATTGAATCTCCCGCTCCAGGTATTATTTCAAGACGTTCTGTATATGAACCTCTTCAAACAGGTCTTATTGCTATTGATTCTATGATTCCTATAGGACGTGGTCAGCGAGAATTAATTATTGGGGACAGACAGACCGGTAAGACGGCAGTAGCTACAGATACGATTATCAATCAAAAAGGTCAGAATGTAATATGTGTTTATGTTGCTATTGGTCAAAAAGCCTCTTCCGTAGCTCAGGTAGTTAATAATTTTCAAGAACGTGGCGCAATGGAGTATACCATTGTGGTATCAGAAACTGCGGATTCTCCCGCTACATTACAATATCTTGCTCCTTATACAGGAGCAGCTTTAGCCGAATATTTCATGTATAAAGAACAACATACATCAATAATTTATGATGATCTCTCTAAACAAGCACAAGCTTATCGACAAATGTCTCTTCTATTAAGAAGACCACCTGGCCGGGAAGCTTATCCAGGAGATGTTTTCTATTTGCATTCCCGTCTATTGGAAAGAGCAGCTAAATTAAATTCTCAGCTAGGTGGGGGGAGTTTGACTGCTTTACCAATAGTTGAGACTCAAGCTGGAGATGTTTCAGCTTATATTCCCACTAACGTAATTTCGATTACTGACGGACAAATTTTCTTGTCAGCCGATCTATTCAATGCAGGAATTCAACCTGCCATTAATGTAGGTCTTTCCGTATCTAGAGTAGGATCCGCGGCTCAGATGAAAGCTATGAAACAAGTAGCTGGAAAATTAAAATTAGAGCTAGCCCAACTTGCAGAGTTAGAAGCCTTTGCACAATTCGCTTCTGATCTTGATAAAGCTACTCAAGATCAATTGGCAAGAGGTCAACGATTACGTGAGTTGCTCAAACAATCTCAATCAGATCCTTTGACAGTGGAAGAACAAATAGCTATGATTTATACTGGAACGAACGGATATCTAGATGTATTAGAAATCGTACAGGTGAAAAAATTTACCCTTAAGTTGCGCGAATATTTATTAAAAAATAAACCCCAGTTTGGAGAAATTATACGTTCTACTAGGACATTCACGGAACAAGCGGAAACTCTTTTAAAAGAAGCTATTCAAGAAAATACCGAACTTTTTCTACTTCGAGAACCAAAATAGAAATTTTGGATTTGATAGATCGTTCGGAACAGGATGGAAGAGCTTTAATAATCACTTTGCTACATTTCCGAGCACAATAATCAATCTTGGACAATTAATTGAATATTATTACGTCCAATAGGATTTGAACCTATACCTAAGGTTTAGAAGACCTCTGTCCTATCCATTAGACGATGGACGCTCTTTTTTTTTAATTATTTCCTTCAAATACTTTATCGTTAACAAAAACAAATCCGACTTTTTATCCATCCACGAGGATGTTTGGGAAAGAAAGAGAAAGAATAGATATGTTGAACATCAAAAATTCATTTTGAATGAGGAGAAGTTGCCCCCGATAAAATAGAATAAGGAATATGAGCGGGTAGCGGGAATCGAACCCGCATCGTTAGCTTGGAAGGCTAGGGGTTATAGTCGACGTCGATTAACGCCTCTAATTCAGAACCGAACATGAAAATTTCATTTCATTCGGCTCCTCCATGGCAGAAAGATAGAAACGGGGGTCAAGAATAATATTATTGACACACAAAAAATCTTTGTGAAAAAATAATTCACATTCCAATTTATTACTTCTTTCTTTTTTTTTTTTTATCTTTTCTTATTAAAGAAAGATATATTTTTGCTCCATAACATCTATGTTAGTTTATTTTTAGTTTTTTCTTTTACTCCACGGACCGAATACCTACTCACTTGATAGATGATCCCTATAGAAAGATCAAATTTTAAATTTGATCAATATTTGACTATCGAATCTTTCTAGTTACTTCGTTCCCTATTTCTACTGATTGTGATCCTCCAGGAAATCAAATTCCACCGAGCTCGAACGAAATGGCGGTGACTGAAGTAAACCAAAGTCACCGTTATCTAGCTAGTTAACTTTAACTTTTGTTGTTCTAGAAGTTGAACATTTAGTTACGATGAAAAAGAATCTTTTGATATCCATAGATCATTGATTGATCCGATTGGAAAGATTGGTCTAATCTTTGAAAACATTCTGTTTCGTCATCTTGAATAGAATTTAAAATGTGTTTGTTCCTTTTTCTCATTCCAGATCCAAGTTACGAGAATGTGTACAATTCCTTTTCTAAACCAGGATATTCATAGGAAAGGTTTTGAACCTAGATAGAAATCTAGTTTTTTCGTAACTAGTGAGAGTTGAAAGATAGATCCTTCAACTCTGCGAGTTGCTGATGGAACGAATCACACTTTTACCACTAAACTATACCCGCCACAATTTTATTGTATCATACAGATACATCTTTTGTCCAACAGGAAGATAAGGAACTATTAGCTGCTTCTAGTTAAAGTTTAGTACAAGTTCCTATTATATCTCTCTCTAATTCCCGGAAATTCAATAGGAGATAATTCTCCTTTACGGTTTTTACTTTTGCAGCGACAACACTTAGTCACGTGTTCCAATAATACCCTATTGTTAAATTAATAATCAATATTCTTTCATTAATTATTATTTTAACAATTTGATAAACTCCTTCCTAGTCTTTGAAATATCTTTTTAACCATCCCAATCTGATCTAGAACATTTCATTATAGCCTTGAACAGCTGGAATTATTAAAATAAAATAAATAGAGGGCCCTATCTAGATAATAAGGAAGTGATTGGAGAGGAAATAAATAAATGATATCAGAGGGTCAAATTTTGATAGCCCTTTTTGCTGCTTTTATAACAAGCATTTTAGCTTTCAGATTAGGTAAAGCACTGTATTAATACATTCGGTCCATTATTCTTATCTAGGAAAGAGAATGGCCTGGCCAGATACTGGCCGGGCTAGAGAAAGCAAAGAATCATTTGGAATGGAATGAATAATACAATTGGATTCTCGCGTTGGTCTTTATCTGAAGAAATGCTATATTCATTCTATATCTCCCATCTCGGAGAGATGGCTGAGCGGACTAAAGCGGTGGATTGCTAATCCGTTGTACAGACTATCTGTACCGAGGGTTCGAATCCCTCTCTCTCCGTTCAGTCACTTGAGATGAATCCTCAAAACCTATAAACCCCTTTTTATATCACTATTATTTACGCCCAGGATTCCGTCCTGGATCGTTCGATAGAAATCCGAAGATAAAGAGAGAAACAAAAAATATCACTACTGTGTAAACGAACAGCTTGAGAGTAAGCATTATGTAATCTCCGGGATCCTTATTAGAATTACAACGGAATAGATGATCAATCTTTGTATCATATATTGGTTCTTCAAGACCAAGCAATAGTATCATTTTTCGTATAAAATGATACTATTTTGATCTACACACATTGATGTGGAGATCAAATTGAAAAAAGATTAAAAATTTTGATCTATTCTGTTTCTCTTTTCCTCTTTGCTTGGGATTGACGAAGATAAATAGAAACTCAAGTCCTAGTTCAACTATCAACAAATTGACCATGTTTCTAAAAAATAGAAACAAGTATATCAATTGTCTGAAAGAGAAAAAAGATATTCAAAAAATGGAATACAGTATTACAAATACTCCGTTTTCAATTATATCTAACGGATATTTATGTTAATGGGAATAACATATTCCCTATCAATACCTAATAACCCGAACTCCACCTGTGATGGAGTCGGAACTGACTAAGACGAATTGAAAGGATTTAACCTGGAAGATAGGTATTTAAAATCTGTTGGGAACCAGAATGGAATTGATGCTTCACAAAATAAGTAGCAGAACAAGGGAAAAGAGTTATACAAAATTGGGTTAATGAAAGTAATCCAAGATCAATCAATATACTAGAATAAAAATATTGAAACACTATTTGAATGACTTTGCATCAAGTGAATGTTTCCTTTTTACAAAGAAGAATTCAATACCTTTTGTATAAGATTATCGAAAACTTACGGCAGCTTGCCAAGCAAAGGCTAATAGAAAAAAGAACAAAGGTATAATTGGCATTACATTCACAATTGGATCGGAAATCGCATAAGCCTCGGGCAATTTGGCAAAAAAGAGATTATTCAAATGAAAAGCGGCATCGTAAATATTGAGGTTGAGGATAACTGGCATTTTGATTCTCCGATGAATAAAAATGATGTAAAGGCCCAAAAGTATTTTGCCAATCAATCGAAACTCTTCGGCAAGATTAGACTTTTAGTCTTGGGTTGGAAGGGATCATTTCTTCATACAATATTTTAACCATTCTGATAGAGAATGACCAATGAATAGATATTCTTGTTTCTTTTTTCATCCCCCATATAATGATATATCTGATTCGATCAAGAATCTATGTCCCTCCGGTTTTTCTAGACCGAATTGCTTAGCATCAGATAAGAATGAATCTCTAATTGAAATGTATTCCAAAATTTGGAAATATTTTGTAATATTTTAGAATATGAGTATTGATTAGCCCCAGATAAGAATGGGGCGTGGCCAAGCGGTAAGGCAGCAGGTTTTGGTCCTGTTATTGCGAAGGTTCGAATCCTTCCGTCCCAGCCAGACGGGACAAATATTTAAAGAATAAAATAATGGTATAAATTGGATTTCTACTTTCTTTTGATTTCTAGTCATTTCATAGACTATACTTATGGAAGGGAAATATGATTTTAAATAGGTATTAAATATAGAAAGGGATATTTTTATGGTGTAGGATGGGAACACAAATCAAATTGAAATAAAGTATAATTTATCCGTAAAGATAAGGAAGAATCAAACGCTATAAAGAGTTTCACTAGTCCGAATAAAAAAAATGGATAAGAATATTGCATAAAAAATGCATAAAGAATATAATGATTCTCAGTCTCGATGATACAATGTTGAGAGAGAAGGAAGTAAGAGAGGGTATTCCACCGTTGAACGAATATCCAACGAATCAATTTATTAATTGAAATTAAATTGATGAGATGATATGATCTCATCATCTCGTTCTCCGAGAACGGGGATATGGCGGAATTGGTAGACGCTACGGACTTAATCGAATTGAGCCTTGGTATGGAAACTTACTAAGTGATAGCTTCCAAATCCAGGGAACCCTGGGATATTCTGAATGGGCAATCCTGAGCCAAATCCCTTTATAAGGGATGATAATTAATCATTTCCCAGAAAGGGATAGGTGCAGAGACTCGACGGAAGCTATTCTAACGAATGAATATCATTTGAATTTGACCCAATACTATTATCTAGAGAGTGCCCTCTGTATATAACACTTAATAAATGAAACAAAACTAACGATTAGAACTTGAGTCGTTCTAGGCTTTTTTTTAGGAGCCTAGCTCAAAATCAAATTGAATGAACTAATTCATTAAGTAATCCAATTTAGAGCTTCTTTAGAAAGAGAGTTAATTCCATTTTTTTAATGAATGATTGGACGAGGATAAAGATAGAGTCCAATTCTACATGTCAATACCAACAACAATGCAAATTGCAGTAGGAGGAAAATCCGTTGGTTTTATAGACCGTGAGGGTTCAAGTCCCTCTATCCCCAGGTTTATGTCCGAATAACATATATCTTATTCTTTTCATAATTCTGTGAGCAATTCGGAATTCTCACTTTATTTTAAATAGCGCTTATTGTGATTATCTATTACCCCACTATTTTTTTCTAAATAGCAAAATAGATCTTAAGACAAGTTGATCGTAGGAGCAATTGATCTATTTTGTCACATAATCATGTACTATATGTACAATTACTATTATTACAATTGTAATACATAATTTTAATTAATTTTATAATTATGCAATTATGACTTATCAATCCAAAAACAGGATCCTTTTCAAAAGGGAAAAAATTTTTCCCTTTGTCTTTTTAGTTGACACGAGTGCAGGTTCTGTACTAGGATAATGCAGAGGGAAGAGCCGGGATAGCTCAGTTGGTAGAGCAGAGGACTGAAAATCCTCGTGCCACCAGTTCAAATCTGGTTCCTGGCATGCGGAACCATCTTATCTAGATGGATAAGAAAGAAAAAAAAATATATATATATGGGCATAATCCATACATGTAGATCTATGTCTACATACTGGTAAAAGCATCTTCCATTTTTTTCCACTTTTTTGTTTATAGCGTGCCTTCTCTGTTCTAATCAAATCTTGAAAGAACTCAGAAAAATTTAGCTTGGAACCAGTATAAGCTCAAATTGGAGCTTTCCTTTTCGTACATAAGATGTGGTGTGGTAAATAATTATTGATGTGCGAATAAAATACATTTTGTTCATCCTTCTTTCATTCAAGGATATAGTATAATTTCTAATGCGGCCAGAGCCGCATTTGATTTCATATAAAATGGAAGAGATTATCCAAAAGATAGATCTATCATTGCAAAAGTAAAAAATTTTTACTTTTATTCCATTCAATGAGAATCTTGTATCTCATAAAAATCAGGTGCAATATAATCTTTGCGTAAAGGCCAACCAATCCAACTTTCAGGCATCAATATACGTTTGAGACATGGATGACTTTCATAAAGTATTCCCAACATATCATAAGATTCCCGTTCCTGAAAATTAGCACCTTTCCAAATACGTAGAACAGACGGTATTCTGGGATCTTCCCTTGGGACAAAAACTTTTATACACACTTCTTCGGGTTGATCTGCATTATCCTTTATTTTTGTAAGATGATATACACTAGCTAATGATCCCCCTGGTGCTACATCATAGGCACACTGAGAACGGAGATAATTAAAACCATAAACATATAAGGCGACGGCTATTGAGGCCCAATCCTCAGATTTGATCTGTAACGTCTCTGTGCCTTGGTAATCAAAACCCAAAGTTCTATGAGCTAACTTATGCTTGGCTAGCCAAGCAGATAGTCGACCCTGCATTTGATTACTATTTATTGTCAAAGTATCTGTATAAGTATTTAACATTTACAATGGAATTTAAAATTATTTTTCCTGTTCGTTACTTTCTACTAACGATTATTCATTCGCCAATTAGATAGTGAACTCTCGTATTTTCAAGTTTTTCAAGGGGTAGCTCTGAAATGGCTTCAGATGTTTTGGGGGGTATCTCTAAAGTCGAATCAAATTGATATTCATAAGATTGATGGAAAAACTTATCCTCTTCATTTTCAGTATGAATACCGGGTCCAATATGAAACCTATGCTTTCTAGAGAAATACCTCTTTCTTTGTTGAGACGCGGTCTTATATTCAGATAGCTCTCGAGCTATTTTTTCACGAAGTTTTATTATAGCATCTATAATAGCTTCTGGTTTAGGAGGGCAACCTGGCAAATAAATGTCCACAGGAATTAACTTATCTACTCCGCGAACGGTAGTATAAGAATCTGTACTAAACATTCCTCCTGTAATCGTACATGCTCCCATAGCAATTACGTATTTTGGTTCGGGCATTTGTTCATATAATCTCACTAAAGAAGGAGCCATTTTCATGGTCACAGTTCCAGCTGTTATAAGGAGGTCGGCTTGTCTAGGACTAGATCTCGGTACCAAACCGTAACGATCAAAGTCGAATCGCGAACCTATTAATGAAGCAAATTCGATGAAACAACAACTAGTACCATAAAGGAGCGGCCATAAACTAGAGAGTCTCGCCCAATTTGACAGATCGTTTAGAGTAGTTGAAATAATTGAATTTGGAATTGCTTGATCAAGCAAAGGTGACTCTATAGGATATATCGCTGGCTTTATGTAATTTTCTACTTCCCTTCTACCACCCAAAAATTTGGAAGTTAAGACCATTCCAATGCTCCTTTTCTCCATGCATAAACTAAACCAATAATTAAGATAAGCACGAAAAAAAAAGCTTCTATAAATGTATATAGACCCAAAATATCAAAACTCATCGCCCACGGATAGAGAAAGACTGTTTCCACATCAAAAACAACGAAAACTAGAGCAAACATATAATAACGAATTCTAAATTGGATCCAAGTATCTCCCATTGGTTCTATACCTGATTCGTAACTAGTGGCTTTCTCCGGCCCTTTATTTATCGGGGCCAAAGCTATGGAAATCGAGAATGCCATAATCGGTATAAGGCTGGATATTACTAAATATATCCAAAAAGTATCATATTCGGAAAATATAAACATAAATAGACTCCTGTGAAATAGATAAAATTTCTCTATTTTATTGTCAATTTAGACATCGCTCCTCTACCCCCCCCCAAAAAAAAATAATTGATTCTCATTGAAACATTATAATTCCTGTTTCGTTCGTGACTTATCGTTAAATTTACGTAAGAATATCAATTTATGTTTCCTCTTTCGTATCGATTCTTTCTATACTTACATTCATCATCGCCAAATGATAACAATCTTTCCTTTTTAGGAAAGGGTTGTAATAGAACCCTTGCAGTTCGGCAGACCCCCATATTGATTCGAGTTGTAATGTGTCATCAACATGAGTTGATGTAAGGGAATTTACAGGTCTTTTTTTAGTTATATGTTCTATCTCGATATAACAATTTTGTCCATCTAAATCAGATGGGTCTTTCAGGTTCGTTGTTTCTAATTATGCGGGATGGGTCAACAAGCTTCCTTTGTTCCAGACTCAAATTGAGTGAGTCTAGTAATCTGTCATTTGACTTCGATAAACCTATGATCTCTCGGAGTAATAGAAAAAAGGGGCTTATGTATCCCTTAATGTATCCATAAGCCTAATTCTGCCTCCTTGGGTCTATCTCATAGGGATAAAAGATAATAAAATCCTTTGTCCTATACTTGCACAGGCGACGATACAAATATTCAAATAAAATAATTTTTAGGCTCTCGCATCTATCAACCAAATAGTAAACATTCCACAGTATTGGGTTGAAGATGTTCAAGGGCGAATCCACTTCCGTTTTCAAAAACATTGAAATGAATCATCAAATAAATACATAATTTGATCGCATGTTGATGCATTCAGTTTATTATATGAATGGAATGGTTCGAGAAGTAGATTTTACTTAGTCAATTAATAGTATGCAGAGCTAATTTAATACTATTATAAAAAAGGAGCAATAATCTTAGGGTAAGAAAAAGAAAGAACGAACCCTCGGTTCGTTCTTTAGCTACGTTTAGCTAGGACAAACATTTTCGCCTTTCCGACCGGGTATTGAACATATTTATAATTAATAATGTATTACAAATTTCTCTAGTATAGATCAAAAGTAGGTTGAATTTAATCTCACTTGATGCAAATAAAGTGATAGAATGATAGTTGATCAAGATCAAAGATATTGATCAACTATCATTCTTGTTTTTTAACTTAAAACAGATTCACAGATACAGAAAAGATAATCATTTTTATGCTTTGTTGACCCCAAATGTGTTTGGAGTTAAAAGTTCCATGTCTAATTTGAGTTGACATGATCCGAAGACTCCTTCAAATTAGAGCTAGGTGATAGAGACACTAAGCAAAGAAAGGAAATATAATAGTTTAAGAACTGTATAGGGCTATACGGGCTCGAACCGTAGACCTTCTCGGTAGAACAGATCAAAGTTCTTATTACCAAAATGATTCGAACTGTTCCAAGAACCCAACATGCATTTTTATTGCATTGGGCTCTTTCATTAACTGATGGATTGATCAGTTAGTCTGCCATTCTCTTCTTTCCAGAAAGATAGATAATAAGATGGCTCCGTTTGCTTCAAACACAAATTTCAGAAGCAATCCCAAAGTTATTCAAAAGGTTTACTTGACGTAGGTCTGCCATGCTCAGACATAGATTAACTCAAATGAGTCTCTATCACCCCAAAAGTAGAATAATATGATACTTCATACACCTGAAAGTTCATAGAGCGAAAAGAATTTTTTTGAGGTCCCCGTATTGTACTCATTATGCCTGACATTGAATGCACCCGAGATTGACCATATCAACTATATTTATAAGTTCTAATCAGATCTAACTTCATCTTTGTCATGCTGTTGTTCTCCCAATTCATAGAGTAAGACTATATAACATAAGATATTTACGGATCAGACGAACCAAAAAACTCTCCTGAAAAACATTGGCGCACGTGTAAACGAGGTGCTCTACCAAGCTGAGCTATAGCCCTTCACAGTTTTGAAAATATACTAACAAAATATATCACTTTCTGTCAAGGTGGATATGATACTATTTAGTTAGGGGGCATATTGTTTATATGGTTAATTCCACCTAGAATCGTTTCTAGTTACGACTCTATCTATGATGATAAATCACCCACTTAACTCAGTGGTTAGAGTATCGCTTTCATACGGCGAGAGTCATTGGTTCAAATCCAATAGTAGGTAAAACTTATTAGATGCCATAGACGACTCAATGGCATCTTAATAAGTTTTACCTACTATTTTTACAATAAAATTATTATATTGTATAATAATGAATGAACTTACAGATCATTATCGAAGTTGAACTTTATAAAGAGACCACTAAGTAAATTAGAAAGAGACCACTAAGTAAATCAAAGTGGTAACTCTCAGTTATTATTGACTGATCAACTCAGTCCAGAACATTTTTGTTTTTTAAATTTTTTGCTAGTATTAGCAATTTGAATTAATCTCCTTTTTTCTATTTTATTGTATGAGAACCAATCCTCTTTTTTTTAGCGTTTCCGCACTTGTAGAAAAGAAGGCAGGATATATTGCTCAAATCATCGGCCCAGTACTAGATGTATCTTTTCCTCCAGGTAATATGCCTAATATTTACAATTCCTTGATAGTTAAGGATAATGATACAACTGGTAAACTAATTTGTGTTACTTGTGAGGTACAGCAATTATTAGGAAATAATAAGGTTAGAGCTGTAGCTATGAGTGCTACAGATGGTTTGATGAGAGGAATGAGAGTAATTGATACAGGAGCTCCACTGAGTGTTCCAGTTGGTGAAACTACTCTCGGGAGAATTTTTAATGTTCTTGGAGAACCTGTCGATGATTTAGGTCCTGTAGGTGCTCTCACAACATCTCCTATTCATAGATCTGCTCCCGCCTTTACACAATTGGATACCAAATTTTCAATCTTTGAAACAGGGATTAAAGTAGTGGATCTTTTAGCTCCTTACCGCCGTGGGGGAAAAATCGGATTATTCGGAGGAGCTGGAGTGGGTAAAACAGTGTTGATTATGGAGTTAATTAACAACATTGCTAAGGCTCATGGAGGTGTTTCCGTATTTGGCGGAGTAGGAGAACGTACCCGTGAAGGAAATGATCTTTACAAGGAAATGAAAGAATCGGGAGTAATTAATGAACAAAATATTTCAGAATCCAAAGTAGCTCTGGTCTATGGTCAAATGAATGAACCACCAGGAGCTCGTATGAGAGTTGGTTTAACTGCTCTAACCATGGCTGAATATTTCCGAGATGTCAATAAGCAAAACGTACTATTATTTATTGATAATATATTCCGCTTTGTCCAAGCAGGGTCAGAGGTATCCGCATTATTAGGCAGAATGCCTTCCGCCGTTGGTTATCAGCCAACTCTTAGTACAGAAATGGGATCTTTGCAAGAGAGAATCACTTCTACCAAAGATGGATCTATAACCTCCATTCAAGCAGTTTATGTACCTGCAGACGACTTGACCGATCCTGCTCCTGCTACAACATTCGCACATTTAGATGCTACTACTGTACTATCGAGAGGATTAGCTGCTAAGGGGATCTATCCAGCGGTAGATCCGTTAGATTCAACGTCAACTATGCTCCAACCTTCGATCGTGGGCGAAGAACATTATGAAACTGCGCAAGGAGTTAAACAAACTTTGCAACGTTATAAGGAACTTCAAGACATTATAGCTATTCTTGGACTGGACGAATTATCAGAAGAAGATCGTTTAACCGTAGCAAGAGCACGAAAAATTGAACGGTTTTTGTCACAACCCTTTTTTGTAGCAGAGGTATTCACTGGTTCCCCCGGTAAATATGTTAGTCTAATAGAAACAATTAGAGGTTTTCAAATGATCCTTTCCGGAGAATTAGATGATCTACCTGAACAGTCTTTTTATTTGGTGGGTAACATTGATGAAGCTACCGCAAAGGCTATGAACTTCAAAGAAATTTAATTTTAAAAATGAACCTAAATCTTCGTGTACTGACTCCCAATCGAGTTGTTTGGGATTCAGAAGTTCAAGAAATAATCCTAACTACCAACAGCGGTCAAATTGGTGTATTACCCAACCATACTGCGATTGTAACAGCTTTAGATATAGGAGTTATGAAAATACGTCTCAATGCGCAATGGTCGACTATGGCTTTAATGGGCGGTTTCGCCAAGATAGACAATAATGAGATCACATTATTGGTAAATAATGCAGAAAGAGGTATGGATATCGATCCTCGAGAGGCTCAAGAAAGTTATAGATTAGCTAAAGCGGATCTTGCACAAGCTGAAGGCAAGAGACAAGCAATCGAGGCTGATGTAGCTCTCAAAAGGGCTAGAACACGACTAGAGGCTGTTGATGCTATTTTGCCAAAATAAATATTTACATTATATAGAAGTTGAATTCATGAGCTAGTTTAACAGCTGAAAGGTCCTTGGGTTAATCGAAATAATAAATTGGGTTGCGTCATACATACACAACATGATACAATATTACTTGAAAAGTCTTTTTGACAATAAAGGACAAAATGATTATTTTGTAGAAAATTGATGCAAAAGTCTTTACGTTCAACACTCATGTCGAGTAGACCTGGTTCTTGTAAAAGTTATTAACCAATAAATCATAGGGAGGGACTTATTTATGTCACCAAAAACAGAGACTAAAGCAAGTGTTGGATTCAAAGCTGGTGTTAAAGATTACAGATTAACTTATTATACTCCGGACTATGATACCAAAGATACTGATATCTTGGCAGCATTCCGAGTCACTCCTCAACCCGGAGTGCCCCCCGAGGAAGCGGGAGCAGCAGTAGCTGCCGAATCTTCCACTGGTACATGGACCACTGTTTGGACCGATGGACTTACCAGTCTTGATCGTTACAAGGGACGATGCTATGATATCGAGCCCGTTCCTGGAGAGGAAAGTCAATTTATTGCCTATGTAGCTTACCCTTTAGATCTTTTTGAAGAAGGTTCTGTTACTAACCTGTTCACTTCCATTGTAGGTAATGTATTTGGATTCAAAGCCTTACGAGCTCTACGTCTGGAAGATCTGCGAATTCCTCCTGCTTATTCAAAAACTTTCCAAGGCCCACCACATGGTATCCAAGTGGAAAGAGATAAATTAAACAAATATGGTCGTCCATTGTTGGGATGTACTATCAAACCAAAATTGGGCCTATCCGCCAAGAATTATGGTAGAGCGGTTTACGAATGTCTCCGTGGTGGACTTGATTTTACCAAGGATGATGAAAACGTGAATTCCCAACCATTCATGCGCTGGAGAGATCGTTTCTGTTTTTGTGCAGAAGCAATTTATAAGTCTCAGGCTGAGACGGGTGAAATTAAGGGACATTACTTGAATGCTACTGCAGGTACATGTGAAGAAATGATAAAAAGAGCAGTATTCGCCAGAGAATTGGGAGTTCCTATAGTCATGCATGACTATTTGACTGGAGGTTTTACGGCAAATACTACGTTAGCTCATTATTGCCGAGACAACGGCCTACTTCTTCACATTCACCGCGCAATGCATGCAGTTATTGACAGACAAAAAAATCATGGTATGCACTTCCGTGTGCTAGCTAAAGCACTGCGTATGTCTGGTGGAGATCATATTCACGCTGGTACGGTAGTAGGTAAACTTGAAGGAGAACGAGAGATCACTTTAGGTTTTGTTGATCTATTGCGTGATGATTTTATTGAAAAAGACCGAAGTCGTGGTATTTATTTCACTCAAGATTGGGTCTCTATGCCAGGTGTCTTGCCTGTAGCTTCAGGAGGCATTCACGTTTGGCATATGCCTGCTCTGACCGAGATCTTTGGGGATGATTCTGTATTACAGTTTGGTGGAGGGACTTTGGGGCACCCTTGGGGAAATGCACCTGGTGCAGTAGCTAATCGGGTCGCTTTAGAAGCTTGTGTACAAGCGCGTAATGAAGGACGTGATCTTGCTCGTGAAGGTAATGAAGTGATTAGCGAAGCAGCTAAATGGAGTCCTGAACTAGCTGCTGCTTGTGAAGTATGGAAACAAATCAAATTTGAATTTAAGCCAGTTGATACAATTGATACGCCGGTTGAAAAAAAAAATTGATAATTAATTTGTAATCAAGTTACTTTCGTCCGTTTGGTCCCTTAATCAAATCGAACTCGGCCCAATCTTTTAAGATTGAGCCGAATACTGAATGGATAAGAATAGATACCTCGGCTAGAAGTAATTTATTTATAAATATAAATCCATTTTATGGATCAAAAAATGGGATTGGTTCCGATCCAATCTTTTCTAGCCTGCGACCATAGTGGTCTGAAGAAATGTTATCTTGTTCAAATTCCTCATGATTGAACAGATTTAGCAAATCTGTTTTTAGCTAGCTAGATGATAGCTAATTCTTAATCAGCTTTGTCCACGAAGAAGGGATCTATAAGAAAAGAATAAATCAGTTTACAAAATTTTTATGTAAACAAAAAGTGTCAATCCAACAATCCGGGGTTGACAATGGCGCATTGTGCCAATATAATTCCTAATAAATATTTCATTAGGTCCACTATTCAGGATGTTTTCGAATCATTGTGAATTCGTTTGACGGATCAAAAATAACCTGATCCGTATCAATTTTATAATTTGATTCATAAATGGTAGATCTAAATTAATAGATTCTTTATTTTTTATTTTTTCCATAGAATATATAGAATAGAAAGCTGGATTTATTCGAAGAATACAAAAAATATCTAGGTATCCTATATCTATACAAATATCCAAAAAAGGGAAGTTTCTAATATTCAATATTAGAAACGCTCAAAAAAAAAAATCCGATATGGAAATAACTAAGAAATTTCGGAATTTGTTATTCTGTCATTGCGCCTAATTTTTTTACCGACCGACAGGTCGGAAGAGTAGAACATGAAACATCGTTATGTTAACGGAAATAACGAGTTCTTCAAGTCTTTCCAAGACTGCCTGCTTATATTATAACAAGATATGCAGATAAGAAGCATGTACAGATATCACTCGATTCACGAGGTTCTGATAGGTAACCTGTTGAATCAAAAAGATTTGTATTTTTTTCTTATAAAAATTTATCTTTTTTAATAAAAAGAGTTGTACATTAAAAAGGAAAAAAACCATGAAAATGTTTGAAGAAAACAAGGATCGTGAATATTTAGCAGAAGAAATCAAACAATTGAACCAGAAATCGAAGGAAACAGAAATCGAACAATCAACCAAGAAATCGACCGAAATTGACCAAGAAATCCAACAAGAAATTGAAGAGGATAAAAATATCGATTATAAGAAGTTGTGGATTTACTGCAAAAAGTGTTATACCTTTTACTTTAAGGAATTTTTACTAGAAGAAAACAGAACTGTTTGTACAACATGTGGAGCAACTCTGAAAATGACTAGTTCAGAACAAGAAAGCGGAGAAGAAAGCGGAGAAGAAATCGAACAAGATAAAAATATCGATTATAAGCATTTGTGGACTTACTGCAGAAAGTGTTATACCTTTTACTTTAAGGAATTTTTACTAGAAGAAAACAGAACTGTTTGTACAACATGTGGAGCAACTCTGAAAATGACTAGTTCAGAACAAGAAAGCGGAGAAGAAAGCGGAGAAGAAAGCGGAGAAGAAAGCGGAGAAGAAAGCGGAGAAGAAATCGAACAAGATAGAAGTATCGAAGTTTATAATAAGTATAAGCATTTGTGGATTCACTGCGAAAATTGTGATACCCTTCACTTTAGGGAATTTTTTGTAAAAGAAGACAAAAGTGTTTGTACAACATGTGGAGCAACTCTGCAAATGACTAGTTCAGAGCGAATTGAGCTTTTAATTGATGATGGTACTTGGTGCCCTATGGATATAGATTTCTATACTCTAGATCTTCTAGATAAAAAACATACGACGTCTTTATTTGACGTCACAATGGTTCGAAGGGTCTCGATTTTATTGTACAAAGTTATTTTTCATAAATATTTTAACAAAGAATTTTTCATATACAACGAATTTTTCTCAAATTACACTAAGACTATTAAAACGTTATTATCATACAATAATACTGTTGTTGATATCCTTAGGGTTGTGCTAGATATTAATTTAATAAAATATTTGAATTCAGATTCAAAAAAAAATATTAATAAACTGCAAGACATTATTGGTACAACGTTGAAAACGGTTAAATTGTTACTATTTGAAATATGTAACAAAATATCTTTTGAATTTTATTTCTTTCCCTTTTCAAAGAAAGTAGAAACTCAAGTTTATCTCTCTTTTTTAGATGCTATAGAGAAACAGTTCTCAACTTCTTTGCAAGATAGGGGGAAGAAGTTGCTTCAAAAATATATATGTGAAAAAATACAGTCTGAAAAGAAAACTCTAGACATTCTTTACGAATTACGTAAAAAGTTAGCCGACTTAGGGGATGAATTACAGGTACAAGAGAAGTTAGTGAAAGTAGTGGCGGTAAATTTATTTAAAATAGGATTTTTTTTTCCGGAAGAAAAAATAGAACAAATATTTAATTATTATCCAGGATATTGTGTAAATTATCCACAGCCAAATTACCTTTTCTGGCTGCGAGAGCAGATGGCGATCTGTTTGATGGAAAAATACCTGGTCCCTGACCAATTTAAATATTGGTTCCAAAACCGTCATGGTTTTCCGAAAAAAGAAGAACATCGTTTTAGTTATGATGTTATGGTGGAACACATGAGAAAACAAGAAACTCATGAGTTTTACAAAAATATGGATGATGATCCATTGTATAGCTCAGATAGTGAGGAGCTATTTCACGAAATAGATAAACTCTACCTCCATCACAAGGAGAATGATTTTGTATTTGAAGAATTTATGTCCCTACTTTTAGAAGTAGGAGTAAGCAAATTAGATGAAACAATTAGGTCTAATAAGTCAGAGGTGATGGAGTACACCATATTGGAAGCTGAGAACGATAATCTTGCTTTTGAATCTTTTCATACTTATAAAAAACCTATGGTAAAGCGTATAGAGTATGAAATTTTCAATGAACTTTTCAAATATTATGAGAATAACTTATCTGAATCTGAGGATACAGAAAAAATTTATCTGTATTTACTAGAGATAGTGAAAGAGTTTTCTGCACTAGCAATAGATAGAGTGAAAAAACTTTCTAAGAAGGAAGAGCTTTCTATAAAAAAAAGAGAAGATATAGAAGAAGAATCTTATGAAGATTATAACACTTCCTATCAAGAAGAAACAGGTTTACCCGACGCTATTCAAACAGGTATAGGTCGAGTAAATGGTATTAATGTCGCACTCGGAGTTATGGATTTTCAGTTTATGGGAGGCAGTATGGGCTCAGTAGTAGGTGAAAAAATAACCCGTCTAATCCAGCATGCTACTGATAATTATCTTCCATTAATTATCGTATGTGCTTCTGGCGGAGCGCGTATGCAAGAAGGAAGCTTCAGTTTAATGCAAATGAATAAAATAGCTGCTGCGTTGCATACGCATCAAAAGGAAAAAAAATTGCTATATATTTCGATTCTTACATCTCCCACAACTGGTGGAGTGACTGCTAGTTTTGGCATGTTGGCTAACGTCACGATTGTGGAACCCAATGCATATATTGCATTTGCAGGTAAAAGAGTAATTGAGGAGACATTAAACCAGATAGTAGAGGAGGATTCTCAAATATCTGATTCTTTATTTGATTTTGGAATGTTTGATATCATGGTTCCACGAGCTATTTTAAAAGATGTTCTGAGCGAGATAATGAAAATTTACATTTTAAAATAAAAAAAATTATTTTCATAAAATTCGGAAATTGTAAATTTTCATTTGATTTTAAGATCCCCAAAAACAAGTCTTGATACTTTAAGAACTTTTTGGGGATCGAAATTCGATCAAGTTTTTCAGTATATACAAGGTACAAGTGTTAATTGTACATCTAGATGTATATAGATATACATCTAGATTTATATCTATATGATTGAGTCCTATCTCCGCCCAGATTTAAATAAAAAAAAAAAAAAAATTGTCGGATTCAATGACAAATGTCGGAACTTGCGATAAAAGATTTTGCTTTTGAAGAATACAATAATACAATGTATACTTTTTTTTTTAAGAACACAAAATATATAAACAAAAATCCCCCTTTAAGAACACAAAATCTATAAACAAAAATCTCCCTTTAAGAACACAAAATCTATAAACAAAAATCTCCCTTTAAGAACACAAAATATTATGATATGTAGGCACAGACCTCATATCAGACTACTCAAATCCAATATTATAGAGTTAATTGACTAATTATAATTCTCTATATTAGAATTATCCTATAATAAAAATTATCTCAAACTATAACTATATAATTATATTTTAATTTTATGGTAAAAATTGGATATGGGTATATGCCAAAAGGAATTTGGATATAGCTCAATTAAATAGAAAAAAAAAAAGGCTAAACTGCTAAGAAGAAAAAAGTAAGAAATATGGATATAGCGAGTGTCCCAAAAGTGCCTTTTCAAGGACCCGGAGATGAAGAACCAAATTGGGTCGAATTATACCATCGTTTATTCCGAGGGAGATACCTTTTTTTAGGAAAGCCACTTGACAAGCAAGCTGCAGATCAAATAACTAAAAGTCTTATTTATTTAAATCAAGAGAATAAAGAAGAAGATTTTTTGTTCTTTATTCAATGTCGGGGTGGAGGAATGACATTGGGAGTCGCTGTTTATGATGCTATGCAATACGTAGAAGGGGAGGTATCTACGATAGGCATTGGTCTAAATGCTTCAATGGGAGCTTTCATCCTACACGGGGGAACTCTTACTAAACGGGCAGTAACCGAAAACGCGAGAGTTATGATCCACCAACCCCATATGTCTCCTTATGACAACCCCCCCGGGCCACTAGGATCTGGTTTCGATGCATTTTATATGCGCAACTTGCGGCATTATGTTGCAAGAATTTATGCAAAAACAACGAAGCAAAATTTTAGGCTAATCTATCAGCTACTAGAGAGAGATATGTATATGGGACCAGATGACGCCATAGAATTTGGCCTTATCGACCAAATCGGCGTAGAAGGCCTCAATTGGCCAGAGTCACAATATGTAAATGTCGAATCGTTTGATGATACAAATGGTTCAACATTTATGGATTAATTAGAAAAATAATCATATTTTTCTTTTTTTTCCCCTACAAGAAAAATAAATCCCTACAAGAAAAATAAATCCCTACAAGAAAAATAAATCCCTACAAGAAAAATAAATCCCTAAAAGAAAAAGAAATTTATTAAGAAAATTTATTAAGAAATTAAGTACTCTAATTTAGAATATCTAAGTTATAGGTTCGTCTTCAAATATGATAACGAAGACGACAAAAATAAAATTAAGATATACAGGCATATATGCCATTATCTTTAAATGATTTCTCAATTTATAATCTAAATTGAGTAGATATAGTCTCTTTTAAACGTTATATCCAAGCTTCTTGCTTGGCAATTTATATGCCATATTTTCATATGAGTATCAATTTCTTAGATAAATTGAAGAGTTCAAACTTTATGAAAAGTATTTTGTTAAGAATTAACAAAATAAAGTTTATTACTTGGCTAGTAATTGAATTAAGTTAATTAAGTATTGAATTACTAATTTAATTACATGTTATCTCGTCATTTACGCCATTAATTAGTGGTACTCTATAAACTTTAGTCTATAAACTTAATTTGTATTAATAACTATGTTAGAATATTAACTATTATAAGTGTGGTTAGGATCAATCCGAACCATTCAATTTAGTACAGAATTCAGAGTGCCGACTATTCAACAACTTATTAGAAACGCGAGACAGCCAATACAAAATAGAACAAAATCTCCTGCTCTTCGAGGATGTCCTCAGCGTAAAGGAGTATGTGCTAGGGTGTATGTGTGACTCGTTTGGATCGTAAGCTGAAACGGATCAGGAGAATTTTATATTAAAAACTTTCCTGCTGTAGAAAAAGCACAGATCTATCATCTACTCTTACCGGGGATGAAATTTATGGTTTCCATTGGTGCAAATCCAATCATCTCGATGTGGGATGAAAAGCAGTTCCTCATTGGTAGCGAATGGTTATCAATCCATTGAGCGGGGAAATAATGCAAATTTAAAAAGCATAATGCTTGTATTGCCGCGAAAACGGACACAAGGTCAGCTACCTTGCCAACTCTCATAATTACATGTCGTCACTGTACGGATAAATCCTATCATGGGAGTATTTCTTACTTAATTAATTCGGGGGGAGTAGAGCTGGAGATGGTAAACTGTACAAGTTACCAAATACTCATCTCATGTCTAATTTAGGGCTCCGGCGTATAGAGAGGATCTTACCGTTAGAGAAAGAACCATAGAAACGATGAAACCCATAATATAATACATATATATATATATATTATATATATTTTTTTCTTACTTAGTACAAGGTCCGATCCCTTGCTTACCTAGAAGGTGCCGAACTGAAGGGAATTATGGTTAGGAAGGTTGCAGTAGCAAAAGCCATTGGAATCTATATTTTATACATCAGAAAAATCAGTTTGATTCTTAATAAATCCAAAGAGAAGAATGACTAATCAAAAAATAGATTAGTCATTCATGAGAATCAACTTCAATGACCAGAGTGAAACGTGGATATATAGCTCAAAAACGTCGAAAAAATATTCTTGCATTTGTGTCAGGCTCCCGGGGGGCCCATTCAAAACTTTTTCGAATTGCTAACCAACAGAAGATGAGAGCCTTAATTTCCGCTCACCGAGATAGAATTAAACGAAAGAGAGATTTTCGTCGTTTATGGATTACTCGGATTAATGCAGCATCTCGTGCTAATGGAGTCTCCTATAACAGATTCATACAATTTTTATACAAAAGGCAGTTGCTTACAAATCGTAAAACACTTGCGCAATTAGCTATATTAGATAGTAATTGCTTCTATATGATCTTGGAAAAGATTCTCATATCATGAAATATTCGAACCGAATCTCCCGGAGAAAATTCTCCGGGAAACTAGAGACAATGACAAAGTGATTCCTGTTCGGGACGAACAATTAAATCCTTTTCACTTAAAAAACTGCGATCTGTTCTATCTTTGTCAGATATCCCAGATCCGATTCGATCCAGGAGTAAGTTCATTTCTTAGGTCCCGATTACTTTTTCATTATAAAGAAAGGGTATAAAAGATAGAATACGAGCTTGTTTAATAGCCCTAGCTATTAGGCGTTGTTGTTTCAAAGTTAATCGATTAACTCGACGAGATAATATTTTTCCTTGCTCGCTAATAAATCGACTAATTAAGCTAATATTTTTATAATCAATTTGTTCTCCAGACCCAATTGGTGACAAACGTTTACGAAAAGATCGCTGATTCCGAGGAAGTCGCTTAGATTTATTTCTAAAAGATGGCTTAGATGGATTCCTAGAAATTCGTTTAGATGTAGATGTATTTCTATAAATTCGTTTAGATGTAGATGGATTCCTAGAAATTCGTTTAGATGTAGATGGATTCCTAGAAATTCGTTTAGATGTAGATGGATTCCTAGAAATTCGTTTAGATGTAGATGGATTCCTAGAATTTCGCTTAGATGTATTCCGAAAGGATGGTTTCAATTTATTCATAGTTCGTTTCATGAACCTTTCAAATAATATTTATTCAAAATATTTCGAAAAGAAATATTGACAGTGACAGATTTTGTTATGATATACAATATCTTTCTATATTTTTGATCTATTTATATCCCTAGGTGGGAGTATTATATTTAATATACTATTTCTTTATTTCTCCGTGAATGGTATGCTTGTAACAATAAGGACAAAATTTATTCAATTCCAACCGAATAGGAGTATTATGGCGATTTTTTCGAGTCGTATATCGGGAGATACCTGGCGATTTTTTATCAAAACTATCTTGGGTACAACTAGTACATTCCAGAGTAATTGTTACTCTTACATTTCCACCCTTGGCCATAAACTTACTCCGAAGATATTGGATTTACTTCGCTTTTTCTGGAAAAAGAAAAGAAAGAGAAAGGGATAGAAGTTGTCGGAGAATTATTAAAGATTTTATTACTTAATTCATTCTCGTAATAAAATCTTTAATTAGGAGTTTTCAGTAACTAATTATTATAATTAATTTGTGGGAGGAACTTTTGGATCTAGATTTATATCTAACCTCCCCCCTTGAGTTCTGAACTTAGATAGGGATTGAATCCACTTTATTTATCCAATAAATAGAGAAGGGTCCAATTTATCTAGCATCATTTTAATCCTTTCGGATTCGCAGGAGAATTAGAATGAAAAAAAGGGAAAAGTCAGAGCATCTGGGAAAAAACGATTTATCTCAATTAATAAACCGGCTAAAGATCCCAACCATAAAGTAGCTAGCACAGGTGCTGTGGAAAGATATGTCTTTATATCTTGCATTGTTCGTAAGTTATCCTTCTCAATCCTAATACATATATTATATGGTCAACTACATCCGTAGTTGATGAATCCCTTGTCTTGTACAGGGAACTCTGAACAGATAGATATCTGTACAATGGGACGATATCTATATTTCTGGAAGATAAATTTTTTGTTTTATAAAATACTGTTAATGAATAGACATCTTATTAGATGTTTTCCATGTATAGAATCTATTCACGAGATCAAATGAAAATGTAAATAAATGTGGAAAAAAAATATATATACAGATTAATAATATATATCTATTATTATTATATATAGACAATATAATTGATAGGGATGTAGCGCAGCTTGGTAGCGCGTTTGTTTTGGGTACAAAATGTCGCAGGTTCAAATCCTGTCATCCCTACCTAGTCCTTTTCCTACAGAAGGAAAGAAACAGAAAGGAGCTCCAGTGATATCAATTCACTGGAACATCAACAATCAGTGATTGGGTCAGTTTTAAGAGTAAAAAGGCCCTTTCTTTTTTTTTTTTTTTCTAAGAAAGCGCTCTTAGTTCAGTTCGGTAGAACGCAGGTCTCCAAAACCTGATGTCGTAGGTTCAAATCCTACAGAGCGCGATCCTGCTTTTTATTGGTCCAATCTTCTTGATTGACCATTCATTTAAACTAGAATGGTAAATGGATTCTGATTCTTAAAATCAGAAGTAGACCCATTTATGAGAAAAATGTGATCAAATATCCAATTGATCACCACGTCGGTACTGTAAATATGCAGTTACGAATAAGCCAGCCAAAGTAATAGGAATTAGACCTAACACAATTCCGGATAATAAAACTTCAATCATATTGATTCAAATAAAAAAAAAAGTAAAGACTAATAGCTACCCCGGATAGTACCTCGAATTTACTAGGAATATCAAGAAATTAGAGAAGTTATAAAATTCTGAAGTGAACGAAGATGTTTTTTTATTTTTATTTAATTTCAAATAAGTCGTATATTACTTAAACCGATGAATAGAACTAAGGTGAAAATAAGCAAAGTGAATAAAAACCCGAAATAACTAATTGTAGTAGGCATAGAAGGACTCAATGGATAAAAATATGATTGATACATATCTTTATCAGGCAATTACCTAAAAATTCTCCCTTTATGGGAGATAATATCATCGTCAGAGTTAAAAAAGTCAATGGTACATGTATGAATTGATACCAATTCGTTAATTTTATATCCAACGATATGTATGAATGTTATCAACAAACATGGAAGGAATAGACGAAAAAAGATATTCTATTCATTTGAATAAGCGGAGATCCAATCTCCCAATATATTGAGCAGCCCATGAATAGAACCAATACCAATTATGTAACTACTCAACAAATTATCGAACGTGATATTATTTCTAATAAATACGAAATGAATGAATTTGACAATGATTCTGATTAGATTACCTTACATTATTTCAGGCCCGGTCTGTTTGAACGAAAGAAACCTCTACTAAAACTAAGTATAGTAAAAATTCACTCATTCGTACGCATCTAATTTATAGATGGATTCACTTTTTTACATATTATTTCTTAAGGCCAGTAATGCAAGCAAAGCTTGATATTCCATCCTGTCTATTTTGGAAAATAAAATAGGAACAGCTCGTATTATACTTAACATATCTACAATTCGATCAAGATTAATATTCCACTATTCACCAGTTTATTCACGAAATTCGGTCATCCACACCCAAAGTGCTATGTTATTGAGTCATTAAGTTCATGGCATAATTTCACTCGCGATACTCTTGGAAATACACCATACAGTATAACAAATGATTGACTTCTTAAAGTGACATGAATGTATTCTAGTTATATAGAGCCACCCGTGCGAAAGCCATTACAATTATTACTGCTTAAATTCCCCATGATCCATATCTACAATTGTTACAATATGGAGGGTTACTATCGGACCTATAATGAAACATATGGGATTCTATCATTTCTGTCCAGTGAAAAGAAAGCAAAGAGATGGATTCAATTGAACAAACAGAGCTGGAATAACTGGCAGTAGCAAGATCCTTCTATCCCGCTCCCTTTCGATATTAACCACAATTGTATTGCTATGTTAGAAGAAGGCTAGTTATACTGATTCAGTATACTTCCAATATACCCTTGGTATAATATTGACAATCAAACAAGGATTGTAGAAGATATCAGTAGTTTTCCATTTCCTGATCTCTCTCTTTCATGGGATCAATTTCCCCTTGACTTTACAATAATATATGGAGCTTAGCATGTCTGGGAATACGGGAGAACGCGCTTTTGCTGACATTATTACCAGTATTCGATACTGGGTTATTCATAGCATTACTATACCTTCCCTATTCATTGCAGGTTGGTTATTTGTCAGTACGGGTTTAGCTTATGATGTCTTCGGGAGCCCCCGGCCGAATGAGTATTTCACAGAAAGTCGCCAAGAGGTTCCATTAGTAACTGGCCGTTTCGATTCATTAGAGCAACTAGATGAATTTACTAGATCTAGATCTTTTTAGGAGGTAATAATGACTATAGATAGAACCTATCCAATTTTTACAGTGAGATGGTTGGCTGTTCACGGACTAGCTGTACCGACAGTTTTTTTCTTGGGATCAATATCAGCAATGCAGTTCATACAGCGATAAACTCTATATAAACTAAATAACGGAGCTATTTATGACACAATCAAACCCGAATGAACAAAATGTTGAATTGAATCGTACCAGCCTTTATTGGGGGTTGTTACTCATTTTTGTACTTGCTGTTCTATTCTCTAATTACTTTTTCAATTAGGAACAGTGAAAATCTTCTTTCTCTCCCAATTCAGAGAGATCTAATACTCATAATAATAATAGGATTGTTTATGTCTTGAGCATGACTACTTAATAAAATTTGAAAGGGAGTAATAGAAATGGCTGATACCACCGGAAGGATCCCTCTTTGGTTGATAGGTACTTTAACTGGTATTCTCGTGATTGGTTTAATAGGTATCTTTTTCTACGGTTCTTATTCCGGATTAGGATCATCCCTATAGTAATGAAATATATTTCATATCTATAAGGAATACTTTACACATGAAAGTGAAAACTAAAAAAGAAAGATAAGACCTTGCCCTTTTTTGAACTCAAAGAAGGGCAAGGTCTTATCTTTCTTTATTTTCGAAATAAATTGAATCTCTTTGTAGATTCACAATTGGACATTTAGTCAAATACTATGACTATTTTTTTTTTATAAAGAGAATTGGATCGATCTTCCAAACAAAAAAAGCACAAATTAACGTTTATTCTGCATAATATTCTCAACTATTTGTTCATTTCTAAGAGATTCCGCAAAATTTGCGAAAGTTCAAAAAAATAAAATAAAGAATATAAATTTTTTTCGTTCTAAGAAAAGAACAAGGACTATTGGATTAGAAAAGAAGCGAACTGTTTCATTCAAACGTTTGCTTTGCTAAATAGGCCGGGCCCCATTTGCTCAATGAGCAATATTGCCTTTGCTGCTCTTTTTCTAAGAAATTTCAGTACAACATGGAGGAATGGGATTAGAAAACGAACGAGCTCCTCTTACTTTGAGGAGACAACGTAAAAAAGCTATATATATTTTTTTTTACCTTTTCAAGGAGTAAGATAAGGAATAAAATGAGGGAGAGTATTAAGTCAAGACTGCTTTATTCTTTTCCTCCTTATATTTATGTTTTGATCATTTGTCTTCGATATGATAGATTAAGATGATCTAAATATGACATGTATTTAACTACATTATGTTGCATATTACTAGGGGACTGTTCGACAAGTCTCATTCCTTATTCAAGAGATACATATATCTCTATTTTTTCATCCTTGATATATAATAATTCGACCAGAAGGAGAGAGCGAATGAAAAGCTCTCCATCTACGAAGGGGTATGACTTAATTATTACATATATGATTACATTAGTCGTTGACAAGACGTAAATTAAAATCTTTCAGTCAACTTAAGGGTTCACACATTAATTATATGCAACTAAAAATTAATCTCGACTAATTGAACTTTCTCAAATTGTTTCTTCTTAAGAACCAGAAATATCTGTGCCAAAACGACAGATGCTAAAAATAATAAAAGACCTTGAACACGTAAAGGATCTTGAAGTACTATTTCTGCATCTTCCTGACCAAATCCACCTACATTGGGATTATTCGTTAACGACTGATCCGCCTTGATGAATTCGCCTTCTGAGACAAGAAGTTCCGGTCCCAGAGGTACAAAGTCAACCACTTGTCGACCGTCTGATGAATTTTCAATAGTTATTTGGTATCCGCTCTTTTCTTTACGTGCAATTTTACTTATTCTACCTGTTGCTGAAGCGTTATAGACTGTATTGTTGCTCTTGCTCCCATCGGGATAAATTTGTCCTCTTCCTCTATTGCCACCCACATATATGGGATATTTCAGGAAGTTGACTGCTTTATTAGTAGCAGGATTTGGTGAAAGGATGGGAAACACAATTTCACTATATTTTTGACCAGGAACAGGACCTATTACGATAATATTTTTTTGATTGGGCCGATAGTTCTGAAAAAAAAGATCACCTATTTTTTCCTTAATTTCAGGATAAATACGATCTAGAGGAGCTAATTCAAAGCCTTCGGGTAAAATAAGAACAGCTCCTACATTTAAAGTTCCTTTCTTACCATTAGCAAGAACTTGTTTTATTTGCTTATCATAGGGGATCTTAACGACTGCTTCAAATACAGTATCGGGAAGCACAGACTGTGGAACCTCGATCTCCACAGGTTTTTTAGCCAAATGACAATTGGCACAGACAATACGTCCAGTCGCTTCTCGAGGATTTTCATAACCTTGCTGTGCGAAAATGGGATATGCATTCGCAATAGATGTCTGAGTCATGATATGTATCATGATCAAGACGGAAATTGATTGAGTTATCCACTTTTTCACCCAGTCATCATAAGTATTTCTATTTTGCATGTTCAATTTTTGGTTCCAAATCTTTTGTTTAAACAATAAGTGGGAGTAAGTAGCTATCATAGTTACTTGTTTGCAATTCTGCTACTATATTAAACCCAAAGCTAAAAAATAAGAAGTATTGCCCTAAAAAACGTAAAAAAAGGAGCAAATAAATTTGCTATTATGAATGAATATGGCAAAAACAATTTTAATTAATTGTGTGATAAACCCATTTGTCATTCATTCATCGAATGATAAATTACTACAAGTGAAGGAGATGTACGATTGAAACGTCGGAAGATCCAATATTTGAAAATTGTGTCTAATATGACTGGAAAAGTTGAAACTAGACCAGATATTATTCGTTCGTTATGGCCAAATCCATAATTTTCAAAGATCAAATCGATCATCAATTCCCAACCATGGGGCGAATGAAACCCAATACATAGATCGGTTGCTAAAAGAATGGCAAAAGCTTTCATTGTATCGCTTAGGCTATAGAAGACTTCTTGGACCCAAGAATTAAGAATGCCAAGTTTCTTCTTACCCAGAATGAGATAAACACTTAGAATAAAAAAACCTATTAGATTTGTTAATAAATGCGAGATGATTTGTATACAATCTTGATTATATATTTTGACCAATTGGATCATTTTTTTCTGCATCTCTATACAAATATATTGTGAATGCGTTTCCGAATAATCTTCCACCATTCTTTCTAACAGGAATAGCTCTTCTATTTTCTCAAATTTTCCTAGAGCGTTTTCTTCTTGTAGATAATCAAAAATTTTCTTGGATTGACCAGTATTCCACCAATTTGTAACCCAGGACTCTAAACCTTTCTGTAATGAAATTGAAATTCCCCAAGGTAGTACTACTAAACATGCGAGATATTGTAGAGAAGCTAATGCTTTATATTTGGCCACTTCCAATTCGTGAATCGCTAACGAACTCGATTGGCTCGTTAGCTCTGTCCGAAATCTGAACAAAGTACGAATTATAGAACGAGGTATGGGATCCATAGAATGATCTAATGCGTAATTCTTCGACCCCGAGAAAGAATATCTTTCGGATGAGGGATAGTTTGCTCCGAATGAGAAGTAGAGTAAAAGGGAAATTGATCCCAGCCGGATCAACCACTTGAAAAGTGCTTTGATTTGGGCTAATTTATTAATGCTTTTCTTATTTGACTTTTGCCCGAAGAAAGGAGCAGCAGCATAAGTCTTAAAAAAAAAAATACTTTTTGAATTAAAGGGATGTATGTTGATTAGCACAAGAGGTAACAAACTACCTTACGGGATAAAAGCCATATATCTATTTGATAAAAAGTCTAATAATAATCAATTCTGCACTCCAAAAGGCCTTGGTAGGTATGGGAGATTAAATCTTCTAATTTAATTTCGTACGCGTATGTAAAAAAATTTTATATATTAATAATAAGTAATTTTATTAAATATTAGTTATATTAGTATAACTGTATCCTCTTGAGTATCGGCCCTTAATAAATATAAAGAATGCTATGGAGTGTTTTGCAAACTGCCAAAAAATGCCAGTATGCTTCCATAAGTACCATTTCGTGTTGGTGGAAATAAACTGACTGTACGATCTTCCCCCCTCCCAGACAAATATTCTATCAACATTTATTCTTGTATCTACATTTGTATGTTCAAGAAGAGACCCCATTTCAAAATCCTTCAATGGATACACGCAAAAAACGGGCTAATTCGGCAGCTTTTTGTTCCATTTCACGCAAGGTCAAAATTTCTTCAGCACGAGTTAAGGGGATGTCTTGTTGGCCCTTTATTTCCATATAAAGAACACGACGAGGAGAAATACCTTCTTGAACTTCCATTTTTATCGCCTGAATATCCTTCATAAGAAATTGGAGGAAAATACGACGATTTCTTCCGGGAAATCCCCAACGAAAAAGACATACAATTCCTTCTTTTTCATCAAACTTATTATAGCCACTACCTACATTGTACAAAATTGTACACCACAAATAAGAGCTAATAAACAGACCTGCAATACCATAAAAACACATTACAATTCCTTGTGGAACAAAAAGTATTTGCTGAGATGACAATAAAGGTATCAGGTTCCTACCAAGGTAACTTGAAATTCCGACCAAGAAAAATCCTAGTGAACCAAAAAAAAGGATACAAGCAAAAAAAAAATTGCTTATCTTTCGAGACCCTGTTATGGGTTCTATCCAGAGCCATTTGGATCGACGATTCATAACAAATTGCGTCCTATTTAAGTTGAGGGAGCGGCCAAACACTTACTCTTTTGACTCCCAAAGTCACTCTCATAAATTAGCTATATAAATAAACTAGCCATATACATATAAGCATCTCAGTAGAAAATGAAATATCAAATATCTATATATATATTATATATATTTTTTCTTATTCTTTTCCCATGCCTTTTTTTGGAGGGGGAATTGGTCCTTATAATACATACTTCATTGCATAAGTCGAGTATAAATAACACTCTCTATATTACAAATGTATTATATATACATCGTATTAAGTAAGAAAGACTTATTCATTCACACACGCGTTATATATGATATGTATATGATATGTATATCAATAATATATGATCTACATATCATATACATTCAGACTCTATCCATAGATTATATCTATGATGTATAGACAATACGATATATCTCCATATATTCATCAATATATGAATAGATCTAAATAAAGATGAATATCTATTCAGATCTATTTTGTTCGTGTGTAAAATAAGTTTTTATGTTATATCATCCAAAAGAAATATTTTGTTCTACGATTGAGAGATTGGAATATGAGATCTGATTGGATCAGATTCATAAAATCTCGTCGTTTTGAATATAGAAATAAAAAAAAACCATTGTAATTGCCGGAAAAAACAAGCCCGCCAAAGGCACGAAAACAGAGGGTAAGTTGGGATTTATCATAAAAAAAATATCTTAAATATTTCTCTATACTAACAAAGATAGATTATAAGCCCAAATGAGCGATAAAACCAAATCAGCGGACTTACCTTTCAAAATACCTATTTTGAAAAGTACTTTATTTTACTTGTTTGATAGAAATTGATAGAAATGGGACCAATTTCCACATTGTATATTGATACATATAAAGGATAAAATATATCCGCTTCTCGTTGCTATATTGAACATATTTTAACTGTTCCATTAATGTTCTTGAATAATTGTTCACCTTTGAGATAAGGGTCTAACTCCACAGCATAATCTTCTCTAATGCGAGAAAGTTACATAGTGTCTACTTTTTCTGATAAAGGGGTATTTTCATGGGTTTGCCTTGGTATCGTGTCCATACAGTCGTATTGAATGATCCTGGCCGGTTAATCGCTGTGCATATAATGCATACAGCTTTAGTTGCTGGTTGGGCCGGTTCAATGGCTCTTTACGAATTAGCAGTTTTCGACCCATCTGATCCTGTTCTTGATCCAATGTGGAGACAAGGTATGTTTGTTATACCTTTTATGACTCGTTTAGGAATAAAGGATTCGTGGGGTGGATGGAGTATCACCGGAGAAACTGTATCTAATCCAGGTATTTGGAGTTATGAAGGTGTGGCCGGGGCACATATTGTGTTTTCTGGCTTGTGCTTTTTAGCAGCTATCTGGCATTGGGTATATTGGGATCTAGATGTATTTTGTGATGACCGTACGGGAAAACCTTCTTTAGATTTGCCTAAGATTTTTGGAATTCATTTATTCCTCTCAGGAGCAGCTTGTTTCGGATTCGGAGCATTTCATGTAACGGGTTTGTATGGCCCTGGAATATGGGTGTCTGATCCTTATGGACTAACTGGAAAAATACAACCTGTAAATCCGGCGTGGGGAGCTGAAGGTTTTGATCCTTTTATTCCGGGAGGAATAGCTTCTCATCATATTGCAGCAGGTATATTGGGTATATTAGCAGGTCTATTCCATCTCAGTGTTCGTCCTCCCCAACGTTTATACAAAGGATTACGTATGGGGAATATTGAAACTGTCCTATCTAGCAGTATTGCTGCTGTGTTTTTTGCAGCTTTTATTGTGGCCGGAACAATGTGGTATGGTTCCGCAACCACTCCGATCGAGTTATTTGGTCCCACTCGTTACCAGTGGGATCAGGGATACTTCCAACAAGAAATAGATCGACGGGTTCGTGCCGGTTTGGCCGAGAGTCTAAGTCTATCAGAAGCTTGGTCAAAAATTCCAGAGAAACTTGCTTTTTATGATTACATTGGGAATAATCCAGCTAAAGGGGGGTTATTCAGGGCGGGTGCGATGGACAATGGAGATGGAATTGCTGTTGGTTGGTTAGGACACCCTGTCTTTAAAGACAAAAAGGGACATGAGCTTTTTGTACGTCGTATGCCTACCTTTTTCGAAACATTTCCAGTCGTTCTAGTAGATGAAGAAGGAATTGTGAAAGCCGATGTTCCTTTTAGGAGAGCAGAATCAAAGTATAGTGTTGAACAAGTAGGTGTAACTGTTGAGTTCTATGGTGGTGAACTTGACGGGGTTAGTTTTGGTGATCCTGCTATAGTCAAAAAATATGCTAGACGTGCACAATTAGGTGAAATTTTTGAATTAGATCGTGCTACTTTAAAATCCGACGGTGTCTTTCGGAGTAGCCCAAGGGGTTGGTTTACTTTTGGACATGCTACATTTGCTCTTCTATTCTTTTTTGGACACATTTGGCATGGTGCTAGAACCCTATTCAGAGATGTTTTCGCTGGTATTGACCCGGATTTAGATGCCCAAGTAGAATTTGGGGCATTCCAAAAACTGGGGGATCCAACTACTAAAAGACAAGTGGTATAATATAACATTGCTTCGATCGATAATAAATCTCGAGAGATTCCATCTCAGTGAATATTCATTCTCAATAGATTAAAAATATTTTGATTACATTTTTTTTCTGGAAAATGTTGTAATTAGTACGAAAGCTATCTCCATAAAAACTACGATCGAATCTATGGAAGCATTGGTTTATACATTCCTTTTGGTGTCGACCTTAGGGATAATCTTTTTCGCTATTTTCTTCCGAGACCCCCCAAAAGTTCCGGATAGAGGAGGAAAATAATTTATTTATTTTTCGAATACTCTTTCTTATAATCAAAGAATGACCTTCCCGATCGGGAAGGTCATTCTTTCAACTAGTCCTCGTGCTCTTCAAAAGGATCTCGAAGTTGTTCAGAGGGTTGCCCAAAGGCAATGTATAGGGCATAACCAGTAAAGCTAACAAGTAAACGAGATATGGAGATAGCGACTAAGGTTGCAGTTTCCATTGGTAGGTAATCCTTCCTATGTATGTATATATACATAATAGTATACAAAGTTAATAGATCTCAACCAATACTATTGTTTTTATGGCTACACAGACCATTGATGACACTTCCAGAACCGGGCCAATACGAACTAGTGTAGGAAATTATTTAAAACCACTTAATACAGAATCTGGTAAAGTAGCTCCCGGATGGGGAACTGCTCCTCTCATGGGTACGGCAATGGCTCTATTTGCAGTATTCTTATCTATTATCTCGGAGATTTATAATTCTTCTGTTTTATTGGACGGAATTCCAGTTAGTTGGGTCTAGAGAAACTAGAAGATCCGCCCGGATCTTTAGCTAATCCAAAAGAAAGAAAAAAGAACTAAGGAAGACAATATTTTGAATAACTTTAGTTTCTAGATTATTAATGTTCCGGTAGTTTGATCGTGTAATTATTTTTATCTAAGGATTTTTGGAATATGGGTGTGCGACTTGTTAAAATTGATCTCAATTCTAGTACAGAAGACCGATCTGTTGTCGTCATAAAGATGGTCTTCCTACCTCGTTGGATATTGATCCAATAGTTAATATCTAGAGCACGAGGTATATAAATAAATAATATAATATATTAAAGAAAATCTTAACTATGGTTTATAATTGTTATTTATATCTCGTGACCAGGCTTCCAATTCTTTGAAAGAATTATGATCAGAAATCGAGGGATCTCTTCTCCTCTTTTTTATGCTGACTTTGACTGAAGAATGAGATAGTATCTCATTTCTCTTAGTTAGTATATTTCATTGAGGAAATAAAAATGAAATTGAAAGGTTATAACCCATAAAACCTTTTGGGTATAAAAAAATCATCGGGGTAAAATTTAAATCTAAGGTTTAGATTGGTTCATCTATTGAGATCTCGACAAGATAATTCCTATAGATCGTCCATACCTATTTGTTCTATAGGTGATCACGAATAGGATAAAAGATCGTTCAAAAGGCCTATAGCGATTCATTCTGCATAATAATGAGCCGACTTGAAATTTGAGCATTATGAAGTCTTTCTCCCTTCTTATTGTATAAAATCATGGATTATTGTGAATTCTCTTCCTTCATATTCGCTAAGTAGCGAAGTATTCATTATTTTCATGTTTTACAAACAATATACTTTGTTCAAAAAGGTATTTGGGTGTTCTTGTTTAAGCCGTATGAAAGTAAATTTTCATGTACGGTTTTCAGAGGGGGAATTTTAGTTGACCTATCTCAATAAAGTATACGATTGGTTCGAAGAGCGTCTTGAGATTCAGGCGATTGCGGATGATATCACTAGTAAATATGTTCCTCCTCATGTGAATATATTTTATTGTCTAGGAGGCATCACACTGACTTGTTTTTTGGTACAAGTAGCTACTGGTTTTGCTATGACTTTTTACTATCGTCCCACCGTTCTAGAAGCTTTTGCCTCTATTCAATACATAATGACTGAAGTAAACTTCGGTTGGCTAATCCGATCGGTTCATCGATGGTCGGCAAGTATGATGGTTCTAATGATGATCTTGCATGTATTCCGTGTTTATCTCACAGGTGGATTCAAAAAACCTCGCGAATTAACTTGGGTTACGGGTGTCATTCTAGCTGTACTAACCGTATCTTTCGGTGTAACTGGTTATTCTTTGCCCTGGGATCAAATTGGTTATTGGGCGGTCAAAATTGTGACCGGTGTGCCTGAGGCCATTCCTTTAATAGGATCTCCTTTGGTAGAGTTATTACGCGGAAGTGTTAGTGTGGGTCAATCTACTTTGACTCGTTTTTATAGTTTACACACTTTTATATTACCCCTTCTTACTGCTGTATTTATGTCAATGCACTTTCTAATGATCCGCAAACAGGGTATTTCAGGTCCTTTATAGAAAGGAAATATACATTTTAAATGAGTACTCAAAACCTATCATTTTGAGCAACGATATATCATTGCCGCGAATATTTCTTATTGGAAATATGGAAATAAGAAACCATGTTTCTCGGATTTCGCCTTTTAATTCTTAAGTATTCTTTATCTAATACAAAGAATTAACGTAGATACTCATCTCAAATGGAGAAAATAGATTATGGGAGTGTGTGACTTGAACTATTGCTTAGGCCGTGCAGATACATTCTTCGATCTGCCATATAAAGATTAATCAGAAATGTGTCTCTGTCCCAATTTTCTTCCCAAAAAAGGAAGTTTAGAACCTGGAGAAAAGGCATCGGGCACTTTGTTGCGTCCCAAGAGAGTTATTTCTATGATCGAATCCGAATTAGGCTCCGTAAGATCCAGGTAATGGTAGCAACATAATAAATAAAACTTATTACTTGTCCTTTCCTTTTTATAGTATGAAAATACATGCATTTCCCTTGTATTTCCATAGGGTAAACTATCGGAGTAAAAGAAGGGGTCTAAGGAAGGAGAAAGGCCGGATCAGTAACAAGTCAATACCTTGTATGCAAAAAAATTGTGTAGGTCGGGATAAACACGGATTACAAGGAATAAGATGGTCCAAAAGGCATATTGATCATGATCGAATTTATGAGCTTACTTGGGTACTGAGCACTTAATCCAAAATAATAAAATTATCAAGAATGGTATAGATCTTTGTAATTCTTATTACTGACGATATGCCCTTCATTATTTTTATAAGTTATTGTTCGAGCCGGATGATCAAAATTGGCATGTCCGGTTCTTTAGGGGGATAGATTCATAAAAATCTACTTATCCCAATAACAAAGAAACCTGACTTGAATGATCCTGTATTAAGGGCTAAATTAGCTAAAGGCATGGGACATAATTATTATGGAGAGCCGGCTTGGCCCAATGATCTACTATATATTTTTCCAGTAGTAATTTCAGGTACTATTGCATGTACCGTAGGTTTAGCGGTTCTAGAACCATCAATGATTGGCGAACCGGCAAATCCATTTGCAACTCCTTTGGAAATATTACCCGAATGGTATTTTTTCCCCGTATTTCAAATACTTCGTACAGTACCTAATAAATTATTAGGTGTTCTTTTAATGGCTTCAGTACCTGCAGGACTCTTAACAGTCCCTTTTTTAGAGAATGTGAATCAATTTCAAAATCCATTTCGTCGTCCAGTAGCTACAACAGTATTCTTAATCGGTACCGCAGTAGCTCTTTGGTTAGGTATTGGGGCAACATTACCTATCGATGAATCTTTAACTCTAGGTCTTTTCCAATTTGATCTAATTTAGAATATCTGAATCTCGAAAGAAATCTTCTGTTCTTATATCTAGGGAGTAGTTGCTTCAAGACAAATGATCTCTCCCTAGATATATTATTGTCAGATTTCAAATATATTTGTATGTAATAAATAATAAGGGATTTCTTCAATTTTACTTTAAAGAATAACTTAGAAAAAGGGAATGAATGGAGAGATGAAATAGAACCATTTCATGAATCTAAACCCGATTCCCGGGTAAATCAATTCCAATATTTCGTAGAAATTCCAATATTTCTTTGACAGATTGTTCCCCGAGGTGTTTAATTCTCATTAAATCTTCCCGACTGTAATTTGATAGGTCCGATAATGTTTTTATATTGGCCTTTTTGAGGCAGTTATATATCCTAGTAGAGAAGTTTAATTGGTCAATATACATTTGGTCGAAAATGATTCTCTTCGTATCGGTCGATATATGTGAAGGAGGTAGGGAAGGAGTCAGATTATCACTTAGACTATTTATTCCATTGATGTTTTCCTCCTCTGCACGCAGAAAAGGAAGGAAAAAGTCAATCAAATTCCGAGAAGCTTCGTAAAGTGCCTCTTTAGGAGGCAATCCTCCATTCGTCCATATTTCAAGAAAAAGGATTTCTTGTATCTCATTTCCGCTCCAATAGGAATGAATACTATAATTTACATTTTGAACAGGGATAAAGGCAGCATCTATAGGAAAAATTCCATCCTGAGAATTATAATTATTATAATTTGGATTTTGGGTAATATACCCGCGGCCTTTTTCAATTTGTAATGATATATCTAAGGTAATTGATTTTTTTATGTTAGCTATATGTTGTGTAGTATCAATTATTCTCACAGAAGGTGGTAATATGATATCTTGCGCAGTTACTTTTTTTGGTCCAACGATATAGATATACCCTTCTCGAATTCCGTATGCATCACTTCTAAGCACAATTTCTTTCAGATTCATCAAAATTTCATGTATCGATTCTTCAATACCTATTAACACAGAATATTCATTTTTTATGTTTTTAATTTTGGCATGTGTGATACATGTTCCTTCTACTTCTCCAAGTAAAACTCTTCTTATTGCACTACCTATTGTATTAGCTTGACCTTTGCGAAGCGGAGATAGAGTGAAACGACCATAATGAAGACGCTTACTGTCTGCTCTGGATTCGACACACTTTAATTGTGGTGTCTTAATAGAGACTAATATTTCATCCTGAATCATAATTATTATTTGAATAGATAATTTAAATATTTTTTTCTCTTGAAATTCATTCAATTCTTACACACGTCTCTTTTTGGGAGGTCTACATCCGTTATGTGGCATAGGAGTTACGTCACGTATATAACTCAAAAGTACACCACTTTTAGCAATGGCTCGTACTGCTGTATCTCTCCCTGGACCAGGGCCACTTATCATAACTTCTGCTTGTTTTAGCAGACCTTGATTCATTAATGTATGAATAACATTTTCTGCTGCAGTTTGAGCAGCAAATGGTGAACGTCTTTTTGTGCCTTTGAATCCACAAGCACCAGCAGAAGACCAAGAAACCGCTTGTCCTCGTATATCTGTAACAGTAACAATGGTATTGCGAAAACTTGCTCGAACGTAAATAATTCCTTTCAGTATTCGATGTTTAGTTCTACGCGGTAAAAATCTTCTTGTAGTTCTACGTGTCACAAATCTTTTTGTAGTTTTTGACACAAATTTTCTTGTAGTTTTTGACACAAATTTTCTTGTAGTTTATAAATATTATAATTTAATAGTTAAAAAAAATCTATAAATTTATATCTAACTTTATAGATATAAATTTATAGATATAAATCTATAGACCAAATTTATAGATCAAAATAATAAATCAAACTTTTTTTTATAAATGCATTTCTTGATATAGATAAGGATTATCCCTGTCTTTGTTTATGTCTCGGATTGTGACAAATTACCAGAAGGCGTTTCTGCCTACGAATTAGGCGACACTTTTCACAAAATTTACGAACAGAAGCACGGATTTTCATTAATTTGTGGTCTTTCAAGGAATTACTAGGATCATATTCCATTTTGTTTTCTGAAAAACAGAGTTTATCTAATGAATGAGGCTCATTATTGAGTCATATCAGATAAAAACATTACGATTTTTAGTTGGTAGGAAATATATAAAATATGCGTCCCACACAATTACGCTCGGGAAAAAATCCGACCTTGACCCTAACTCCTAGTAGTAATTCTTCTCTACTAAATTGGTGTTGAATCTTATCTGAAATAAACGCTTCAATATCAAGGCCATTATCTAAATGAACCCTAAACAGGCCGTTAGGCAATTTTTCAGTAATTATACCTATACCCATGGTTTGACCATTAGGATTAGGACCTCTGACCCCTCCATTAGTTTTCATAATTTACATGCAAGCTCCTCCCTAGCATCTTATTATTTCAATATTATTTACTTCTTTATTAACGTTATATAGGTATTAACACTTTATTAACCTTAATAGGTATTAACATAATACTATATTATTATTTTCGACGGACGCACAATAGCATAATAAAATTTTAAACAATTATTTATAATTACCCAATATTGATCCGTTATAAGAATATTCGATCAAAAGATAACATCAGCATCATCATCATAACTGAGGGGACATCTAAAAATTATACGTCCTTTCTTTAAATCATAAGGAGTTAATTCGACCTTAACTCTATCCCCTCTTAGTATTCGTATAGATTTGTATCGAATCTTCCCCGAAATACACGTTAAAACATCTTCGCCATTATCCAAATGGACTGTAAACATGCCGTTGGGAAATGCTTCAGTAACTAAACCTTCGACTATGATATAGTTTTTTTTATTCATTCAATTTGTTGCTCGCCCCTCCTGGCTTACTGTTTCAAATAACATTGTCATTAATGTAGCACAAGACTTTTCCGGAACGCATATTCTGATGTTTATTTTGTGTTTAGGAATACGTTTATAAATTACCATAAAATACATAATAATTCACCTCCTATTTTTTTTTGTCGAGCTTCTCGATCAGTCATAATTCCTTGGGAAGTAGAAAGGATTACGATGCCCATTCCACCTAGAACTTTAGGGATCTCCCGATAATTGGAATAAATTCTCAAACCAGGTTTGCTAATACGCTTTGGAGCAGTTATATATCTCTTTTCCTTCCTTTCTCTAGATCTTGAAGTTAAAACCAAAAGAGATTTCTTACCTTCTTTATGTTCCCTAACATCCTCTATAAAACCTTCTCGTAGAAGGATCCTTGCAATGTTATCGGTCATAATAGTAGATGTTACTCGAACTGTTTTTTTTTTTCCCATGTCAGCGTTTCTTATAGAAGTCATTAGATTGGCAATAGTATCGTTACCCATGACGAACTAATTCTTAGGAATTCCCGGTCTCTAATATAAAAAGGCATGTTTATCTTTTTTAAGGAATATACCTGAGATTACAAATTATATCTATTAATGTATCTATTAATTCCACATGATCTATCAGTATTTATAATACTTCGGGGGCCAATGATATTATTTTGGTGAAATTCAATTCTCTCAATTCCTCAGTAACTGAACCAAAAACTCGAGTTCCTTTTGGATTTCCTTTCTGATCAATGATAACTGCTGCATTGTCATCAGATCGTATTATAATTCCATCGTCACGTTTAAGTTCTTTACACGTGCGTATAACTACGGCTCTAACTACTTCTGATTCTTCTAGGGGCATATTAGGTGCCGCTTCTTTAATTACAGCAATTATAACGTCACCAATATTAGCATATTCCCGATTATTTGCTCCTAGAACTCGAATACACATTAATTGTCGGGCGCCACTGTTGTCTGCTACATTCAAATAAGTTTGAGACTGAATCATTTTTCCTCCAAAAGATTTGTTGCCTCGGCATAAAAAAAATAATATTTCTGACAATAATATTTTTCAGCCAGAAATATTTCTTTGGTTCGGTATTATATAGGAGAACTAATAATAAATTGAGTATGTATAGGCATTTTGTATGCAACAATTTGAAAAGCTGTTCTAGCTATAGTTTCTGATACTCCGCTTATTTCATAAAGTACTCGACCCGGTCTGACGACAGATACCCAATATTCGGGAGGCCCCTTTGCTTTCCCCGAACCCATACGTATTTCTGCAGGTCTAATTCTAATAGGTTTGTCCGGAAATATACGTATCCAGATTTTTACACCACGACGGGCATAGCGGGTAATTGCTCGTCGTCCTGCTTCTATCTGCCCAGATGTTATCCAAGCAGGTTCCAATGCCTGAAGAGCGAATCTACCAAAACAAACGCGATTGCCCCGGGAAGCTACTCCCTTCATTCTTCCTCTATGCTGGTGACGAAATTTCGTTCTTTTTGGGTTATAGTCGATGGCTGTATAATACTATTTGAATCCTATCTCTATTTCAGAACCGGATATGAAAGTTTCTTCTCATCCGGCTCCTTGTGAAGAATCTATGGCAAACTGGTATATACAATATATATCACATGTTTTATATAGATAACACAGTATGGATATACGCATAACACATAATACATATATATATTGTACTATAATTGACGAAACACGTAGCAAATATTTATCTCTTTTATTTACATCGATAGTGCCCAATACGAATTTCACAGGCGAATATTCACTCTTCCAGTATTTGCTTCATCGGGCCAATTTATAGACAGACTCCAATGAGATGAATTCTTTCTTGGTTTATTTCGCCATCCTATCCAATGAATGATTAAGATTCCTATATGATCTTAATGCAGTCACAGGTTCCATCGTTCCCATAGCTTTCTGTCAAATGGCTGCTCAGGTTTACCCTCTGCAATGGAGCTCTTATTTCATTTCTTAAAGAATCAATTTCCTTAGTTTCCATTGACCCGAAGCTCTTTTTTATAAACCCAATCCATTTAATTCTAAATAGATCAGGATAATTCTTATGCTTTATCACAATGCTCTTTGGAGGTGATTTATTAACCATACAATACTGTAAGGAAGAAGATTTAATTCTTTCTTTTTCTCCTTCCTCCTTTTTTTCTTTTCTTGCATTACCAAAGACCGTTTTCGCTTCACGAGAGATATAGATCTTATTTTTTTGTCTCTTTGTGGAAGAAAGTCTTTCGTTCATTTGATGGAACTATCTATTAGATAATTTATTGGTTTTTAGTAATATGAAAGAAAGAATGGGTTTCTGATTATATATCAGAGACCAATTCGTTCTTATTTCGATTTCTCCATCATTTTAGAAAAGATTGCAAAAACTTGATCTCAACGAGTCGCACACTAAGCATAGCACTGCTCCAAGATGGTTAATCTAATTTTTATTTGATCTTATAGAATTGATGATTTATAATCGGTCAGATTGTAGAAAAGTATTACTCATTTTTATCAAAGATCCAAATTTTGATACCCAATACTCCATAAACGGTTTGAACCGCATAATAACAATAATCAATTTTAGCTCGAAGGGTCTGTAGGGGAACTCTACCTTGCATGGCCGATTCTTTACGGGCTCTCTCAATTCCGTTGAGACGTCCTTTGATTTTTATTTTAATACCTTCGACATCTGCCTTTTCAGCCAGTTCAATAGCTTTGTTCATTATTTTTTTTATTTCAACTCTCTCCTTTAGTTGTATAGCAATATATTCCGCAAGAATATTAGGTTCTCTATAAGGTTTATCAACTTTTTCTATAGAAATGAGAAGTTTTCGGTTCACAGAATCGAGCATATTCTGTACAAGCATATTTTGCACTTCGTCTCTTAATTGCTCAATTTCTTTATCTTTTTCTTTATCTTGACCCCGTTTTTCGATGAACAAGTCGGTAAATCCGATATATATGTTGACCTTAATCAAATCAGCGTTTTTTACAATTTCTATACGTGTAATTCCTCCATAATTTGAGGAACCTTTTATATGTCGTACATAATTTACAATGCAATTATGTATTTTCTCATCTTCTCGTAAATCTTCGGAATAATTCCTTTGTTCAAACCAAAGAGAACGATGGTTTTGAGTAAAACCAAGTCTAAAACCAAGTGGATTTATTTTGTTTCCCATATATTTCTATCTTTTTGGTACTTTTTACAGGTATTCTACTTGCAACATAAATGGATTATTATTCCATCTAATTTGGATATTTTATATTTTTTATTTTTCTTCCAATACAATAGTTATATGACAAGTGGGTTTCTGTATGGGATAACCCCGTCCCCGGGCTCTAGGTTGAAATCTTTTGAAAAGAGCACCTTCATTCACTTCAGCTCTACTGACAAATAAATTGTCTTCGTTTAAACCCATATTGTGATTAGCATTTGCAGCTGCAGAACGAATTACTTTTAATATGGGATAACATGCTCCATAAGGCATCCAACTCACTATAATAAGTGCTTCTTTATAAGAACGACCACGAATTTGATTAATTACTCTACGTGCTTTATTAGAAGACATACGTATATGTTTGGCCAAAGCCCGTGTTTTTGTACTTGGACTATTATTTACCATCTTCATCCTCCACAATGAATTATGTGTACTATTCACAACGATATTTTTATTGTTTCTCTCTAAAAAATTTTTTATTTTTTTGCTTTTTTATTGTTTCTCGCTTTTTTATCTTTTTTCGCATGCCCCTGGAAAATAAAAGTAGGTGCGAATTCCCCCAATTTGTGGTTTATCATACCATTTGTTATATAAATGGGTAAGTGTTCTTTTCCATTATGAACAGCAATGGTATGACCAATCATTGCGGGTACAATGGCAGATGCTCGGGACCAAGTCACTATTATCTTCTTTTCTTTCTTCATGTTTAGATTGTCTATTTTCCTCAACAAATAATTAGCTACAAAAGTATTTTTTCTTAGTGAACGTGCCATGGTCAATTACCTCTCTTTTGATTTACCTTTCTTTTTTTTATAATTTATAAAAAATGGATTTCCAACTACTCCTACTTACGTCGACGAAGGATTGAAACATCACTATATCTATTTCTCTTCCGACTCTTTCTTCCAAGTGCGCTATAACCCCAAGGGGTTAGGGGTTTTTTCCTACCAATTGGGGCTCTTCCTTCACCGCCTCCGTGAGGATGGTCCACAGCATTCATAACTACTCCTCTTACTTCAGGACGTTTACCCAGCCAACGTTTTGATCCAGCTTTACTCAAAGTTCTATTTTTCCATTTAACGTTGCCTACTTGTCCAATTGTTGCTGAACAGTTCTCAGATATTAAACGAACCTCCCCAGATGGTAATCTTAATGTGGTTAATCGGCCTTCTTTTGCGATTAGTTCTGCTACAGCACCCGCCGCTCTAGCTAATTGTCCACCTTTTCCAACTTGTATTTCGACATTATGTATAGTCGTACCTAAGGGTATATTGGTTGAAGTAGACCTTTAGTTTGTAAAAATCCCTTCCCAAACTGTACAAGCCTCTCTCAGGGCATACAGCTTTCTGGATGTTAATTTGTACATTATTCTAGTAGTAAATATACTATCTATATAGTATATTATCTAGGGATCTAGGAGGGCATATTTAAAATCCCTTATGTCCTGATTCTCTACATCCTAGGTTTCTCTATTCCATCATCTGGCTTATGTTCTTTTTTCATGTAGCATTCAGAATGAATGACTTTATCAAATTACGTCAATACTTCCGCATTTTCCGGATAACGTAGGAGGCATTTTAAATAATAATATTTTTTTATTCTCTAAAAAATATTCTCACTGTTCAGCTCCGAATCTGCCTTTGACCATCAAATCAAATGTGAGTTACTTGTCTTTCTCTTCGTAACAAGGGTTCCTTTACCTTATTTTTTTATGCTTCAGACAACTCGGTCTTCTCCATATTATCATATCTCGGTAGCCAATAATTACAGAAACTATTGAACTCAATCACCCGCTCTTCTTTATCCTCAGTTTCCCTTTGGGGTTGATCCCATCAAAGTATCCTAGTTGGATCAGTGATAGATTTTTAGGTTTTGCTGTAAACCTAATCGGTTGCTTCCGATTACGTAAATTAATAATTCAAACCGCACTCAAAGGTAGGGCATTTCCCATTGATATAGGAGCTTTTGGACCAGAAAAAATATTATCTCCAATCATGACCCCTCTCGGATGCAAAATATATGTCTTTTCACCATCTTTGTAGTGCACAAGACAAATATATGCACTTCTATTAGGATCGCTTTCTATTGTTACAATTTTCCCCAATATGTTTTTCTCATTTCGCCGAAAATCTATTTGGCGATATAGACGCTTGTGACCTCCTCCTCTATGTCGTATGGTAATAATTCCTCTGTTATTACGACCTTTCCCACAACGATGCTGACCAGAGGTCAATTTTTTTTGTGGATGAGACTGGACTCTCCCATCGAAACCTGATAGGGATTTATAACGTGTGCCTGGAGTAAAAGTTTGGTTGGTCATGTTATTTATTATAAGTTTCATTTATAAGGAAAAAGTGGAATAGAATAACCTGGTTTTAGTGTAATAATCATACGTTTATAAGGCATTCGATTTTTCATTATTAGCTTAATCTTTTCCCTTTTTTCTCTCTTTTGCGGGGGTCGATAACTATTAACTCCTATTACTTTAACATTGAAGAAAAGTTCAATCCAATTTTTGATCTTTGTTTTAGTCGATCCCGAATCGACATTTAAAATATATTTATTTTTTTCAAATAGACAAATACTTTTTTCTGTAAATACTAAATCTAGATATTGAACCTCATCCATAAATATTTACTCCCTTACTATCTTTTAAAAAGGAAATACAAATGCCCATATCCACCAATCCATATTTAATTATAGATAAAAATAATTAAACTATATTGTATGAATATATCATACTTAAACTTATATGAATAAGTTAGGAATAAAAAACCAGTACAGACCTAATGTACTCTCGATATTTAATTAATTAATTGAATAGAAATAGTCTCGCTGTTTGCGATTCTTCCATCTAAAAGTTATTTATTCTGAGTAGAATGCAATAACTGTTTATTCTGAGTAGAATGCAAGTGCATCCAGCAGGAATTGAACCCGCAACTTCCCAATTATGAGTTGGGTGCTTTTACCATTCAGCCATGGATGCTAAAGCAAAATAAAATAATAATAAATCAATATTAATAATAATAAGTATTGACTCAGATTAACCAATTTAATTATCTCTTCTTATACTTAATTCAAATAATGCTTATTATTTTCAATAATTAAATAGATATATATGACACATCTTTGTCATTTTTAAATTATAATACATTCATGTATACTAAAATATGATAATTTGACAATTAGACTCTTAGATAGATATAATAGATCTATAGATACCAAAAAATATCCAAAGAGAGTTGTTTCTCCTGTTTACAGAGATGGAGATATATTTTATCAAAATGCAATAATTACTTATGGTAGTATAATATATCTGCTTCTATATAGCAGAAGAGAGGAAGATTATTTGTGTTTACTTTTTTTAACAGGAAACAGGGATAGTGTTGACAATACATTATCGATCTATATAAAATATATAACAGATGTATATATATATATATATATCTACATCTATATCAATCTATAGATACCAAACCGAATAAAGAAAAAAAAAAAAAAAAAAGAAGAGGATTTATCTATTACGTTTACAATAATAGAAATTTATTATATACGGACAAAAACAAAGTTCTTGAATCTATTGAAAGATCGAAATCTTTCCAAATCAATATTAATAGCAATAAACTATCTTGCTAAGATAGAATTAGACAAAACTGTCTAAAAAGTTGTATTAACTTAATTAATTAATTATTGTTCTAATTAACTTATATTTTATAATAATATTATTAAAAACTATGAAAAAACACCGAAAAACATTTTGGTTATATAGCATTCAGTCGAGATTTCAAGTGAACATGATGGGAGTTTTCAATCCATGGACCGAATCCAATTTGGTGAGATTGATAACTCAAATATTTTCTGGTCGAGAAAGTGTTATTAAGCTCTTTGACTTTCGGATTCTTAGTACTTTACTTATACGTGATCTACGTATATTTAGTTTAAAGGGTCAAGCATTAAAAGCTTTAATGGTACTTACATTACCATTACTTATATATTATTTAAATAGTCGCTCTTTAGTTCAAAGAAATAGATTAAATTTGATACATATGGAAATATCTGTACATCGTTTTGGGTTTGGAAATAAAAAAGTGTTGCTATTTCCGCATATGTTTATGTCTTTGCCAAAAAACAAAAGAAGATATCAACGTTGCTTGCTCAATCCAAAAGAACATGTTTGGGTTTTCTCAAGTTCCGACACAAATTTGAATTATAAAAATGATATAATCTCAGAGAACCCAGGACCAATAAGTTGGGAAAGTCATTCGGAGAACGATTCGAACGATATCGAATGGCAGATGGATTCAACTTTCAATTCGACTCAAAATGAGTTTTGGGAACCTATAAAATTTAGTGAATGGATTAAAATAAACGAATCTATTAATAAAAACGGAACAAAGCAATTAGAAGAAGAATCAGTTCAAACAAGAGAATTTAATTTATCTCCAAGACCAGAAGATTCTAAAATTGACCAAGAAATTGACCAAGAAATTGAACAAGAAATTGAACAAGAAATTGAAGAAAAATCAGCTCAAACAAGAGAATTTGATTTATCTTCAAGGCCAGAAGATTTCGGAATTGGAGAAATTGAACAAGAAATTGAAGAAAAATCAGCTCAAACAAGAGAATTTGATTTATCTTCAAGGCCAGAAGATTTCGGAATTGGAGAAATTGAACAAGAAATTGAAGAAAAATCAGTTCAAACACAAAAGCGAAAACGTCCTAGTCGAAAGCTATTCAAATGGATGAATATAGTCTTTAATTTTCGAATTGAAGAAAGCGAACAAGAAGAAATCGAACAAGAAGAAATCGAACAAGAAGAAATCGAACAAGAAGAAATCGAACAAGAAGAAATCGAACAAGAAGAAATCGAACAAGAAGAAATCGAACAAGAAGAATCAGTTCGAACAAAAGAATCTTATTCGTTCTCAGAGTCGGAATTTTGGAAAGGATTGTCTGATCATTTTTCAATAGATCAATCATGTATTGATCATTTTTCAATAGATCAATCATGTATAAATGTTAGTACTCCCAAGAAACCCATTGAAAAATTAAAATTATTGAAAAGGCGACAAGATGCTTTTCAATATTTCAGGAGATCAGAAAGGAATAGGATAGTTGATCTATGGAAGGTCAAAACATATCTTCAAAGTTCTTCTGCAAATTATGATATTTCATCAGATCCCGGATGGAATATTAGAAGAGATATAAATCAATTTAATTGTATTCGATTTGTGAACCAGAGTTTACCTTCGATATCTTCTTCATCCTGTGATGAAACCAAAGAAAAATTCCCGTTAAACAATGATTTTCAATTGAAAAAAATTATTCTGAAAATAACGGATGAATTTACTCTATCAATAACTAAGCCTAATCAGGCTTACGATAGTGAAATAGCCCTGTCTCACATGAATAAATTTTATGAACTGAACAAGAATATATTATTGACTCAGATCTTCAACTACAAAGATCAATTAAAAGAAAATTCTTTCTTTGTGTTACTCAATATTATTGATAAAGAGAATCAATATGTAGATCGAATAATAACAAAGAATGATGAAACTGAAACTTCGGTACGACTAATATTGAATCAATATAAGATTAAAGCTGACGAGCATCTTGAAAAAGCATTCAAGAGATTCTATCTTTTGAAGAACGCATTAATTAAATACTCTTTATCCAAAGTATTTAATGAGTACGCTAAGTACTCTTTAGGATCGGATCCTGCATTGGACGATTTAGAATCCAAAACTGCATTAGATGAGTATCCTTTTTCAAAAGTGTTCCAGAAGTACTATTTGGAATGGAAAAAAATATATATTCTATTATATTTAGAATTGACAAAAGGATTTAATAGATTCTATTTAATCAAAAGGTTCAGTTGGAATTTGAAAGATCAAATTCGAACAAATTGGATAAGAAAAGATCTTTTGAATAATAGAACAAAAGATGCAATTAACCAGCATTCATCAAGTTGGAAAAAATATCAGAAAGAATGGTTCAATCACTCTATTCTTCGAACTTCCAAAAATATAAATCGAAGTTTGAATATTAATGCATTGTCCATTCAGATCAAATATTTGAAAAAAGGGTTGAAACGTCTTGTGTCTATTTCTAAACAAAACAATTTGAAAAACAGAGTGTTCGATCCAATTGAATTATGTGCTACTCAATATTTTGGTTGGTCTGGAAGTACCAAAAAATTTTTTGGTATCATTTTGGACGATAATGATAAAGATATCAGACCGATTAAAAAGTCCAGCAAATCTAAATCAATCCCCAATTTTTCACAAAGATTGGAATCCTTGATCGATGAAGGAACAATAGCCTCATTAGGTTTGAATGAGAAACCGCTGAATCAATCGATTATTGACTTATTCGATAATGAAAAAAATTACATGGAATTATTTGATAACAGTGGTATTTCGACAATATTCAATGATCGAGACAATTGGTTAAATCCTTTAAAACTATCTAATCAAAACTCATTGAGAGTTGCTTTTTGCAAAGCAAATACATTTGAATTTTTAGATTATTTACATCATCCTCGTTTAAATTATAAAAAAAGATTAGCTTCTTACATGGAAAGGATTCATATCAAAAACAAGAATCTTATATATGGACAATTATTCAATCTTGTTCCCATCCATAACAAGGTCTTGTCTATTAGACCTATTAACTCAGAGAAAGAAACTATTTCACTCATCAAGTCACAAGTAAATTTATTATTGGCTAAATATTTACTTGACCAAGTGTTAATCCATGACTTGTACAAATCGTCAAATTTACTTACTCAATTGAATTCATTTGTTCATAGTAAAATAGATATTTCCTCGATTGAAAAGATATATAGAACTCCTTTAATAAGCCAACAAATCGTCAATTTTGACAAAAGTTCTTGCCATCCTTTTTTAACTAGTTCACATTCAGAAAAAAACAACCCCAATCAGTACCCTAAAAAGGGTGTTAGTTCGAACATGGGTCTGATTCAAAATCAATCTTATCAAGATGATTTACTATCAGAAATCTCTTTCAAACTGAAAAAATTTGCAGAAAAAGAAAAATATAGTTCGGCAGAAAGTCAAAAAAAAATAATTGAAGATAATATCATAGTTGATAATTTGAAGAAAGAAAAACGAAAGATTCTCCTATTTTATAAGATCTCTCAAATAGATATGCTTTTTGAGAAATGGGATTTGTTTCAAACATATACATCATGGTTTTTTACTTCTACATGGTGGAAATATATTGATAATTTATTTTCTATTACTTTTCCGCAAATACTAATAAGTATTAGTGATCAATTCAATATCATTTTGCACGATATTACGGATAATTGGAATCATACTTTGAATATTTTGTGGGCACTCTCTCATCAATTTTGTAAACTTCTAGAATGGGAAGTTAGAGCGAAATTTATCCCTAAATTGAATATGTTTTTATCCTATTGGAATCTTTTGGATTGGAAAGAACCAATTAATCAAACGGTATTTGAGGGAAAGGATAAGTCAATATCATTTGATACATGGAAATATATACGAAATGTTCGGGAGTATGATAAATTTATTTTTATTTTCATTGTATTTTTCTTCTCTTTTTTCTGCGGAGTTCCCTCATGTTTGATTCACTTTTATAGCAATGTCGAGCTTCTCAAAGATTTAGAGTATGAGCCCTACTTTATGAAGGTAGGAGAAATCATGCATTCTTTTAAAATGCTCAGATTTTATTATAATTTCTCTTGGTATGGTTGCTGGCTGACATTCCTCGATTTTGTAAATATGGAGAGGGATTATAATGATATAGGATTATCCCAAATATTGGAAATTTGGTACGTCAAAAATTGTAAATGGTCTTCCTGGCCTTTCAAAAAGTGTAGGAGATTGAAATCACTTTTAAATAGAGTTTTGTACGAATACGGAGCGGATGATTTCTTTTTTAAAGAGAATATATTGTTTTCAGTACAAGAACGAATCTCTCAATTTGAATCGAAGTTAACTCCCCCTAATGGTTTCTTTTCTCAATATTTCGAGAAAGGGAAACACCCGGGACTTCTTTACTTTAAATATCTAGCTGAAACTATTCAGCTAGGTCAAATGAATAAAATAGGTCTAATGAATTATGAGTTTGATTCCTTTTCTCTAGCAGAAAGGTGGGTCTTCCGTGTTTTTCAGCAGCAGATGACCTCTCTGCCAACTCACCCATCTCTATCTCACCAAGTGAGATTTTTCCAACTCTACCCGTTACCGTCCCTATCAAATCGAATTTTATTGATAGGGCCTAGGGAAACTGGACGATCGTATTTGGCCAAAAGTCTAGCAGCAGATTCTTATCTACCTTTAATAAGAATATCTCCTAAAAATTTTTTGAAGCAGGAGAGACTTCTGCTCAACTATGAAGCTGAGTATACATCTTCAGCTAAGAAATCATACCTTGAGCATGAAAAGGTCCTTAGGTCTCTAGGCTGGTCAGGTAGACCGCAAGACATAAATGAAAATGATTCTTATGAAAAAAAACCGAAAAACTTTCGGCATGATCGAGGAGAGCATTTATCTCCGGAGTATTATGCGAGAAGATTTTGCCAATTCATGTTTGCACTAAAATTGGCAAAATTGATGTATCCTTGCGTCATATGGATTCCAAGCATTCATGAACTGAATGATAACTTCTACCTTACTGCATTATTGAGGGAACTCCTTGGAGATACATATCATATTAGTGATTATGAGGAAGAAACCAATATAAAACAAAATATTGTTGTTATTGCTTCGACTCATATTCCTAAAAAAGTGGATCCAGTTCTAATAACTCCTCCTTATGGTAAACGAAGATTCGATACATTTATCAATACTAAAAAGTTTCCTGCCCCACATCGAGAAAAGGAATTTCCTTTGCTTCTACATAGCAAAGGGCTCTATTTGAAAAAAGATTGGAACTGTTATGATGAATTTGGATTAACGACCAGAGGTTTTACTACACTAGATTTGGCAAATCTTGCCAATGACATCTGGCTAATTAGTATTAGCCGAAACACTTCAGCTATAAGCAATAGGATAATTGAAGAAGCTATGTATAGACCAAGTTGGGCTCCAAACAATTTGAAGTTTCAATTCAGTAATATTTATAAAGTACTTCCTTATAAGATAGGAAAAGCTATTATACAAAATAAACTGACGTATTGCAGGAATTTCCTAAATCTTAGAACGGACTTACAGGGTCGAAGAGCATACTATTTGCATGACTGGTATTTAGAACCTTCAATTGCTGGAACAGCTGTGAAGGAATTAACCATATTCTATCATATTTTGGGTTGCTTGGCCGGATCAGTAGCTCAAGATTGTTGGTTTCTATCGGAATCAAATAGAGAGAACTGGACTCCTGTTGATCTTTTCATTGCAAATGATTTCGCTCTAGCTTCCAGTCTTTTACAGAGTCTTCTGGAAGAGTTTCCATGGTTGGTAACAATACATCGAAACAATTCTGATAAAAATCACATCACAATTGCTCCTCAATTCAAAAGAGATATGATGCAAAAAGGATTATCTTCTATAGTAGATAAGATCGTTCTATCTAAAGAATTGAAGTACTCCTACGTAGGACAATTACGCACTGACATAGTTTGTTCTCCTAGGACTTGGCGTTTTAGTTTTATTCGCAGTAATCGATTCGATCATATAAAAGATATAACAATAGATAACCCTTTATTGGATTATCTTCATCTGTTCGGAGGGTTTCAAGAAAGGCCAACCCGTCTTTCCAGTTTGTTTTGGAAGAAATTTCTGTCGTCTTACGACCCCTTTCCTGTTTATCATGATCCTTCCGATGTTCCACAAAGAAAGCTAGATGCTTTCTGGGAAGCAAGATCATTATACAATAGGTTTAAAAATATGGGAATATATCAATTTGATACAGAAGAGTATGCAAAGGAATATAAACCTTTAGATACACCAATAATCTGTCTAGCTCGGCGATTTCTTTGGGATCCCGTGAGTATTCGCTTTGCAAATAAGCACCCTGCTTTTTTACGAGGAGAACTTTTTGTTCCTCAAGAACTCCTGAAAAGGATTTATCTTACTTACTCTTCAGCAAGAGTAATAAGGGGCATAAAAAAAACGATAAAATCTATAGTAAGAAAAAAAAGGGTGAGGAAAATAGCCTTAGGAATTAAAATTGTGGATAATAACAATGATTTGTCTCCTAACATTAAGATTAAGCTTAATGAGCATTTTGAGGCTTTCAAACGCTTTCAAGAAATTGGTATCCGATTGAGACGTGTGTATCCATATCGTCCAATGTTAATGTATGACCGTTGGTTGCGTGAAAAGACAAGAGATAATAAATTCAAAAAATTTTTGATTGAAGGAGAAAGGGAAAATATAGATTTATTATCTAATGAATGTTTCATTTATAATACTTTATCCGAAAGTTATGAATATTTATCAAATTTATTCCTCACTAACGGAATGTTATTGAAAATTTTCAAGACATTATTAAAAACAAAATGGCTTTCTCGAAATGACATTAATTGCTTATTAGCGGAAGGATTGAATAAGAATAACAAGGACTAGATCAATCAAGATTTATATTGCGACCATTTAAGAATAAGCATAGTAAAAAGAGTTAAGTTAGTTTTTTTTTAACTTGCTGAGCAATTATTTATTGCTCTACTATGCTTACTCAATATTTATTATTATTGTAGTTATAGTATACTTTTCTCCTACCCTTTTTATTTTGAGAAAGGGATACTTGTAGAGGGATACAACGTCGGTATATTTGTTAAATATATATTACAACTTCCAGATCTTTCAAGACCTTGGAAGGGATTTATAATAGATTCTTTTCAATTTAATTCCTTCATTCAATCTAATAATGATTAGGAAAAAAGATACATTTATTAATGTAAAAAAAAAGCAATCCACCTTAAATTTGTTTATTTTTTATTACTTTTTTAATTAAAGTAATTTATAATTTTATAATGCATTTTATTTCCTATTCTCATTAGTTATAGCCCTATGAAACAAGAATTTTAGGGCTACCATGGTGGAATAATTTAATTGTTCGATGAATTATCATTTATTCTATGTATGAATTGCTTGAACAAACATTATGAAATAACAAACATTTTATGAAATATTTTTTTATTATCAAAAAAAGATAAGGAAATTATTATTATTATTGCCTGATGAATTTGATCTAATATGATCGAATTCATCAGGCAATAGGCATTACAATATATATGCCTTGAAGAGGACTCGAACCTCCACGCTGTTTAGCACGAGATTTTGAGTCTCGCGTGTCTACCATTTCACCATCAAGGCATCCCAAAAGTGAATTTTATTTCATGAATAAAATATCTATCAATATTATAATCACATATTGTTATATGTGGAATAGAAATGGCTAACAAGGATAAAGTATTGGAGTATTACAATATTGATCCGTAATATAAGTCATGGTCTAATATTATTAGATCATCCAATTATTTTGACTTTTTATTATCGATAATTAATATTTATAATATTACGATATATTATGATCAAACACTTTTTTTTCGATTCAAAAGTATTGTGTTGCCCAAATAACTAATATGTTAAGTTTAATCCTATGTTAAACTTATCTCTTAGAACCGAGAGATGTATAATCTATTTACAAACGTTTGAATAACATAAATAAAATGTTTATTTAATGGTATAGAATGAACTTCTAATTAAATTACAAAATCAACTTGAATTTTAAATTAGAAGTTCATTCTATAATTTCAGCCTATTCCCTGTAATTTTAAGGATATGAGTAAAAATCTACTAGTTCTTTTAGTTCGTAAGAAAAAGATTGACTAAATAAATAGATCTTAAAATAATGTATCCTGAGCAATTGCAACAATTGGATTCATGACTATTCCCAGTAGAGCAGATGCTATTACACATACAATCATACTGAATTCGATATAATTTTTCGAGATTGAAGAAGATAATCTATAATTTTGCACGTGGGGAGTTATTTCTTTGTTTCGTTCAGTCATTAATAACTTAATTATTTTAAGATAATAATATATTGAAATAACACTCATAAAAAGTCCTATCGAAACCAATAAATAGGAACCTGCCTGCCATCCACACCAGAAAAGATAAAGCTTTCCAAAAAAGCCTGCTAATGGAGGAATACCTCCTAGAGATAGCAGACATAAAGCTAAAGACAAAGCTGAAAAAGGATCTTTCGTATATAATCCTGCATAATCCCGAATGTTATCTGTTCCTGTACGTAGACTGAATAATACAATACAAGCAAAAGTTCCTATATTCATGAAAATATAGAACAGCATATAAGTTATCATGCTTGCATATCCATTATTTGAGTTTCTATCAATTATTCCAATAAGGATATATCCAATTTGACCTATGGATGAATATGCAAGCATACGTTTTATGTTTGTTTGAGTAATAGCTATTAAATTTCCTAATATCATACTAAGAATAGCTAATATTTCCAAAAGAAGATGCCATTCGTTCAATGAAAAATAGAAAATAATATCAAAAATTCTAGTGGCTAAAGCTGAAGCAGCTACTTTTGAAATAACAGAAATAAAAGCAACGACTGGAGTGGGAGAGTTAGAGTCGAAAAGGGGATTCCTCCCTCCTTTCTCTCATTCAGAACCGTGCGTGAGACTTTCTTCTCGCACGGCTCCTAAGTGTTAAAAAAGAATAGCTTAATCGTTTGATTATTATTATTATTTTTTAATTACCTTCCTCGTGTATGTATAAGACTGAATCTATTCAATCGATAGAAAGAATCACTAATCCTTAACTTGACGAGGAATCCTTCCTCAGCGGTTCCTATGGTAAATCAAAATTACTTATTTTTATTTCTGATTTTTCGACTTTGGGTCTGAAAGATTCAAAACTAATAAAAAATAAAGAACCATCTAATTTAATTCGTTCTGAATAGCCATGAGATATTCATCTTAGGGTAATCTTTTTGATTAACGGATGCCCTTTTTTTACACTCGTAGTCTTTGAAGAATGAAAACTGACTATGTAGCATCTACGTTGAGAATAAAAATATTGTATACGTCATTAGTCTGATCCTTTGTAAGAACTACCCGTAATAACTAACTTTAAAAATTGAATTGTTTATTCAAACAATTTAGTTTTTTGACTTTGCTTTACCTTAATTCAACGAAAAAGCAATTTTTGGTAAAAGTGATGTCTTAGTCCGAGTTGGCCTTTCTTCCACATGTCCACAGAGTTTTTATTTATAAAAACACCTCTAAAGAAGAGATTTATTCTTAATTAATTTGTAAAACGAATCGCACTCCTTCATATACGTCGGGGGTCCATTGATGAAAAGGAACTAGAGAAAGCTTGAATCCAATTCCTACAGTTATAGATATAAGCGCAATCCAAATTCCTGGAGAGTTATACATTTGTGTATTTATAAGACCATTGGCTATTTCTTGAAGTTCAATCTCTCCACCGGATAGACCATATAGCCAAGAAAGACCATAAACAAGAATAGAAGAACTTGTCCCACCCATAAGTAAATATTTCATAATAGCTTCATTAGACCGTACATCTCTTTTGGTATATCCCGATAATAGATAAGAACATAAACTGAAACATTCTAAAGCTACAAAGATAGTTGCCAAATCATTTGCACCACATAAAAACATTCCTCCTAAAGTAGCTGTTAATATGAATAACAGAAATTCTGTTACAGCCATTTCTGTACATTGAATGTATTCCACGGATAGAGGAATACATAAAGTTGAACATAGTAAAATGAGAAATCGAAATATTTTGCTAAAATTGTTTGTTTGGAAATTACCAAAAAAACTGATCATAGGTTGTTCTCTCCATTGAAATAACAAGACCGCTATGCTTAGTACTAAACTTGTTAAAGAGATGGAATAGAACCAAGCTTTATCTTTCTGGTCAAAAATAAAATCGATCACTAGAAGAAGAAATAGGCCTAAAATTAAGATACATTCTGGAAAAATGGAACTTCCATGGAAGAGAAGCAAATGAAACTCTTTCATATAAAATGATCTAAAGGTATAATTGAAAATGAAGTTTTCATTTTGTAAATGTCAGACCATGATTTAGTAACTTCAGTTAATCTCCGATCAATATTCATTTAATTTAAAATTTATCTAAATGATCCTGAAGAATAAGATTTAATATTAATCCACAAATATCCTTTTATCGTTTTTTATAAAAAATTTATTTTTCATTCTTCTTTTTCTTTTGCTTTCCTATCAATAAATATCTGTATCAATTTTGATAAAGTTGACGTTATTTTACTGATTAGAATAGGTAGATCCATGGATCTTTCCATACATTGGATTAACGGTAATGTGCAAAAGCTTTATTGGACTCTGCCATTCGATGAGTCTCTTCCTTCTTGCGTATAGCATTGCCTTTCTCTCTGGCAGCATCCATTAATTCGTAACTCAATTTGAAATGCATATTTCGACCAGAACGTTTTCGAGATGACCCTAATAACCAACGAATAGCAAGTACTTTTCCTTTTTTAGATCTTATTTCCATGGGAACTTGATAAGTTGATCCACTTACACGTCTTGATTTTACTATCAATTTGGGAGTTACTTTGTGTATTGCTTGCCGTAGAACAATTAGTGGATTTTTCTCTGTTTTTTGTTGAATTTTTGTTAGAGATTGATAAAGAATTCGATAAGCCAATGATTTTTTTCCGTGTTTAAGAATACGGTTAACGACCATATTAACTACTCGATTATGATAAATCGGATCAAATTTCGCAATTTTTTTTTCTGCAGTACTTTGCCGTGACATGAGTGCGAAAAAGGTTCACAAATTTTTTCTCATAAAGACTAATGATCATTTATTTTGGCTTTTTAACTCCATATTGTAGGGTAGATCTCTAAAGCTATGAAAGATCTCCCTCCAAACCGTACATACGCCTTTCGTCGTATACGGCTTTCTGCATGATTCTATCTGCATATATGAGGTCTATTCCTTATGCATAGAATTATGTTTACTCATTATCAATTGAGTATCCGTTTCCTTTGTTTTGCTATGATTAGAAATCTTGTATTTTCTATATCTATATGATTAAGTCCTTAGGTTAAAAAAATTGCGTATTAAAAAGGTGTTTCAAATCATTGCTATTTGACTTGAACCTGTTCTGAAAAGGTCAAGGCATTTTAATTTTTTGTTGACACACGCAAAGTAAGGGAAAACTTATGAAATGAATTCAATATTGAACCTTAGACATAGAAGTAGTTCCAAATTGACTTTAAATAATAAATAAGATTGTTTGTTTTAGCCTGCTCTAGTCCCCTTACAAAACGTTCGTTATTAGGTTAGCCATATACTTTCCATGTTTTTAGCAATTGACATGGCATCATATCAAAATGATACAAATCTTAGATAAGAATATACAACGCACTAGAACGCCCTTGTTTACGATTTTTTACTGGGGCAGCATCTAAGATTCCTCGAATTATGTGATATTTTACACCGGGTAAATCTTTCACCCGTCCACCTCTTACTAATACTACAGAATGTTCTTGTAAATTATGGTCAATACCAGGTATATAAGAAGTGATTTCATATTTAGAGGTTAATCGTACTCTGGCAACTTTACGTAAGGCAGAGTTCGGTTTTTTTGGGGTGATAGTGGAAAAGTTGACAGATAAGTTACCTTTACCGTCACTGTACAAAACCGTACATGAGAATTTCACCTCATACGGCTTCTCGTTCAATTCTTTTGAAATA